GTTCAAGATCCCTCTGGCTAACTGGAATAAAAGAATGAGTGGATCCGTTCCGCCAAAAATAAAATGGGAATGGGCCGAGGTTATGAACTTATAATCATGGGATCGACTCGATCATCAGATTATAAGTTCATTCCATACCGAACCAGACCGGAATAGGGTACATTCTTATTATGAGATATGAGAAGAGGTCATTCGAGCGTATGCAAATAGATACTATGTTTACCTATGGATCCCTACGCCCTTACATTCCATTTAGGATTCCGAATAGGTAGGCCTGCTTTTGACATATCTGTCCTATCGTGATTTGGTGCCATATTCATTTCTTTTGGTTTCTATTGAATTCCAATCAAGAACTAGGTTGGATTGTACATATTTTTGATATATATACCTCCGAATAATGCAAATCCAAGCAATTGGATGTCTGACTTAGGCCTATGTGACCGATCGATGGAAAGACCCCAACACTCCATCCTTGTCAGGTATTACATATATCACATTAGATGGATATCATATCATATTCATGGAATACGATTCACTTTCCTTTCAAGATGCCTTGATGGTGAAATGGTAGACACGCGAGACTCAAAATCTCGTGCTAAAGAGCGTGGAGGTTCGAGTCCTCTTCAAGGCATGAATAATCCATAATATGGAGAATGCTAATTGAATAAGCAATTCCATAACCGATTTCGGATCTATGGATATACCGAGTATCCTATCTGTTGATACGAAGTATTCCGGTGATCCCCACGATCTGAATCTGAGCTGTTGGAATTGGAATAGGTTCGGCAGCGGATCACGAAATCTTAGCGATCTTCTCTATCTAATAGCCCGTTTGGGAATCGTCCGCCCCTCGCCCACCCCCGAGTATTCAACAGGAATCATACAAGGGTAGATTTCTAGAAACCTCTGGTCAAATACCCACCAGTACTCATAACTCAACAGATCAAGTACATTACATTGCCTAGTCCATTTTGTGGATTGGCCCATTCGGTGACTTTGGCACCGGACGTTCCAAAAAGGGGTACTATTGGGTCGGGGTCGGGGGAATTAGAAAATACACAGGCGTCTGTTGCCATTCCATCCTTTCTTCTCCTTTCAGGGCCTATCCGACAGAGAATCCAGTACTTCTTGGTCGTGAATATCTGAGTAGGGCGAACTGGCCTACGTGGATATCTTTGCTTCGGAACAAAACAATTGGAATTAGGCTCGGTCAACTGGAATGTGTATTATCCATATGGCCATTGAACTGAGACGAAGAGAAAGGTCTATCTATTTTATATTTTCTTGACTTATTCAGTTAAACCAAGAATTCGTTATTGAGGCAGATAGCAAGAACCATTTCATCAGACATACGTATTTTGCAGGTGGATTTACATGGTTTCATTAATGCGAATTGTTTGATCCAGTTAACACTCTGGTTGTTCGCCGTTCACAAATTTAGGCAGTTCATATCATACATTGTTTCCATTCTTCGATGTTTCAGCAGTAGCATATTGTTCCATGTTCCACTAAGGCCAAAATACGGGATCAACAAGTGTTTACACGACTCTACCACCCGGTCCTGTTCCCCCCTTCCTTTTTTCATGGCCAATCTGTCTTTACGGCTAAGGAATGGGAAATCGTTCTCCTGTTACATGAATATGAATCCAATGTTTCATTTCATCCGAGAAAAGCCATCTCTTTCTCAACAATGTCTTTGTCATTTGATCCAATAGCGTTCCGTTAGATAGGAACAGATTTGATAAATACTGATAGCTCTCGGATAGAGTATTAGAACGGAAAGATCCATTAGCTAAGGAACTATTGGTTCTAAGACATCTCTGGCGATGAATCAACAATTCGAGGTGCTTTTCTTGCGTATTATTGGTGAACCAGCGTTTATACATAGATGTAGGAGGATCCATTTGGGAAGTAATAAGCCCCTTTGACATCTCCTCATCTGCAAAGAATTCTCGACGTGAGAACACAGAGACAAAGGGCTGATCTTTGAATAGAAAAAATAATGGATCCGCAGGGTCCCAAATGAATTGGCTTATTCGACCTTGTTCTTTGGAAGATCTATCTCGTGTCTGGTACTGCATTGTTCCACTCTGCAAAAATTCCGAATCATTCTCTTGAAGCTCATCCTCTTTATGATAAATGATCCGCTTGCCCTGAAATGACCCAGCCCAATAGGGAAATCCTAATTCAGTGGGCCTTTCGATTCCGATACAATCCAATAAATTGCCACAAGGGCGACATCTTCGAGGAGCCCAAATTATGTGATTGAATAAATCCTCCTCTATCTGTTGCGGGTCGACAGCTCCTTCCCCTTCTTCAAACCCCGATTCGTATTTGTTTTCATATCGAAATCTCTGATCAACGATAGAGCAATATCCGTTTTGCATCATATCGAACGGATTCCTTGGTTCGGACCGAAGAAGTAATGTCATTCGATTATTATCAAGCTGACCGCAATCTTTTTCTCTCTGTGGGGGTCCTCCCAGAGCATCTTCTACTTCTAATAGTAATAGGCCATGAACTAGATCAGAATCATTCTCAAAAAATCCATAAGAATTGGTTTCATTGGGTCCGGGTGAAGACCAAAGATCTTGAGCGACCGATCCGGCAGAACAACTCAAAAGATAGAGAAGTATCGTTAATTTATTCATGCTCGTTCCAAGTTCAAAGTACCATTTGTACAAATAAGAATCCCCTTCTTGACATGATTTCTTCTTCATATAGATAGATATAGGATCTATGGGGCAATTACTTAGAAGTACATTTTGTGCAACAGCCCTTCCTATCTGATAAAAGAGTATCCCATGATCCTGAACCGATCTTACCTGGGATCGCAAATCCCAAGTTTGCCTATGAAGAGCTGATCGAATTGTATTAGTTTCTATAATGGATTTCTTCTGTGTGATACTAATGGATAGGGCCTCATTGATGAGTGCTACAAGATCTCGTGCATTGGAACCCATGGTTATGGACCCGAATCTGTTAGTATGGAACATTTCCTTTTCCAAGTGAAATCCCCTGGTATATGAAAGAATGAAAAAGTGCTTTCGTTGTTGTGGAAGAAGAAGCCTTCGTATCTTAATGCATGCGTTTAATTTATTTGGAGCTATTAGAGCGGGATCCACCTTTTTTGGAATATGAGTCGAAGCAATAACAAGAATATTTCTAGTGGAGCATCTTTCACAATCCCCGGAGATATAGTTCTCTAATAGACCGAGGGATAAGTAATTCGACTCATTCCCATTCACATAGAGATTATGAATGTTTGGAATCCATATTATGCAAGGAGACATCGCTTTTGCTAATTCGAATTGAAAGGTGATATCAAATTGGTCTCTTTCTATTTTCGGCGTCATAGAAATAGTTGGCACATTCATCATAGTTAGCAGCTCCATATCAAGGTCATCATCCATATCGTCACTATCATCCATATCGATATCGCTACGATCATCCATATGGATATCGCTACTATCATCCATATGGATATCGCTACTATCATCCATATGGATATCATCAATAAGATAACCCTGAGACTTGTCATCCAGGAACTTGTTCGGAAAGACCGTAATAAAAGGAACATAGGAATTTTTCGCTAGGTATTTGACCAAATAAGATCGTCCAGTTCCTATCGAACCTATCACTAAGATGCCCCTAGAAGGGGATAGGTCTAAGCGGAGCGAAAAGGGTTTTCCATGAGATGGGAAATGAAAACGATTAGCCCCACACGAGGTTTGTGAATAAGTGATTGTCTGATAATGAGCAAGGAATATCCGTCTTTCTGCTAAACAGGATCTATTAAACTCATAATTCATTAGATACTTTTGATGAATGTCCACTAAGTATCGTAAGTAAATGGATCCCGGTTGTTCAATCATTTGATAACCAGAGGCATTCTTTGATAAATCATCACTATGAGTGAGACTCAATAGAATTGGATCAATCCCTTTTTCTGTCGTTAAGGTGGAGAACTGAACCAAGAATTCTCTTTCTTCATCATCAATCGAATCACTGTTCGCGACCCAAGATTCTATTTTATCATCAATCCAATCACCGTTCACGTTTTTTCTTTTTCTTATCAAGGAATAGATCTCTTTACTTGTACGGCTTAGATGTCTCGTATTTATCGAAAAAGCGATTCGATTGATGGGATTTGGTATGATACTTATTAGATCGATGAGATTGCTATTCCAAGATTTCTTATTATAACGTATTGATTTGACCACATAAGCGGGACCACCACCCAATAGTATGTTGCCACCATAAGAAGAACCCCGTATTTCTTCCAGAGAATCTCCTAATTGTTCCAGAACAACTAGAAAGAGATTCTTTAACCAGAAAGAATTCAGTTCAGATGTCGGATACCTATCTAGAAGTTTTTGCAACTCCATCTTGTATGATGGAATCATCCAAGATTGGATCTTTTCTAACTCTGTCTGTAACTCACTAGAGGCTCGGGAAGCGAAGAGAAGATGTATACGAACGAGATATCCAGCAACAAGAAGAAGAAAAGGGATTGAATAGAGAAACTCCCGAGCATGTGTTGATCTCAGATGTGCCCATAGCAAGAGAGCAGGTGACTCATTATTTCGATGAATCCTCTCTTCGGACAGAAAAAGTAAACACTTACTCAAAATCTCAGTTACACTTAGCAGAGTCCTTTGTGGAAGAACCCTCTGAGGAATTAGCCATGATATATCTGAGCCATGCATAATAGCATGAACAATAGATACAAAATGTTTACTGCTACTTAGTATCGGCAATGGGTCTGAAAAAGTATCTAAAAGGGTGAAATGGAGATATTTGCACCCTGTCGAAGTAAGGAACCATGGCATATATGTTTGGAACAGATTCCATTTGGAGAGATTGGAAAAAGCACTATCTCGTTGAAAGATTCTATGCATCTGTTGTTTCTCAACGTATTTCTTTAGACAAAGACTCCCTTTTTTCCTCTTTCTGGATGGTAAACCTTTCTCAGAACATGGAGTGTGAGTCAAACCCATGTTTGAATTCAAACTGAGATACTGATGCAAGTTCTTCCCTTCTGAATCAGATAGATTCATATCTGAAAGAGGATGGCAATAAGTTCTTTCAAAATGGACTATTTTTTTCTCTATTAGAGGTGTTGCAGAAATGTCTGCGATCGAGTAAGAGTAAATAACGCTACGAACGAATGGATCGGATCGAATTGGAAAATGGAAAGATTTGTACAAGTTATACGTCTCGTCACCACTTTGTGGAAAATCTTTAGGTATGAATATGTCAGATACCCGTGACTCGATTGGTGAGATAGTCTCTATCTCCAAAAAAATCTGCTTTTTTTTACCGACGCACAAAGAACATTTGTTGTTGCGAATGAACAAGATATTGAGGAATTGTCCATGCGTCAAATCCTCATTATGGATACGGGTCTTTTCCACATAAAAGGGGAATCTTTTGGTACAATCGAACCAGAAGTGATGTGGATCATTCAAGAATCGAAGTGGATTTGCTTTATAAAAAGAGGATATCAATGAACTTCTATGAAATGGTTCCACGGGATTCAGCCAGTTGTCTCGATCATGAGATATCCTTGAGAAATAGGAATCCAAGGGTTTCCTGCGATTCTTTATAGTATGCAATGAATCCATCATCCACTTTGGTATCTTTTTGAACAACAATGATACTATTGTTCCCCCATTGATCAAGAATTTCGGTATTGGGAAAGTATCATGATCGCCGAATAAGAAGGGTTTCCATTTATTCAAATGAACGACCTGAACACCTACTGATTCTAACAACTGATTGCAGAGTGGATCATTCGGATCTTGAAATTCATAGATGCGGATCTCGGATCTATGAATGGGGATATCCCCGATACTCACAAAGAAAAGGGGAAGTGACTTGGACAAAAAGAAACGAAGTGACTTAGACAAATGTTGTTTGTCGATAGCCTCGAACCAATTCATTGAATATTGATTAATACATAATCGATCGAACACTACTTGAAAACGCTTCTTCTGTTCAGAAACAAAATCTTCCCAATGTTCACTCTTGCTCCCATTGGAACATTTGTATCTATACGCATCAGGATACCGATTCATTAAAAAGAATCGATTGGATACATTTCCTATGTATACATAGGTGCGATATTGGATTTGCATCAGATTTTGGATCAATCTCAATCTATATTGATTGGCTGCCCCCATTATGTTGTTGCTAGCAAATACTGCTGTTTTTCGTTTTTGATCTTCCAAATCGTTCCCGCAGTGGATCCGGACCCATTTGTTTCTGATCCTTCGAGAAAAAGATTCATTCTCTTCATAAAAAAGAGGAGGTAGAACCAAGAAAGATTTCTTCTTCGACTCATCTCTGGAGTGGAATACCTCATTCCAGAATTTTTTTTGATTCAACCCGTAGGAATCAATAGAAAAGGCAAATCCCCTATGATACAACAGATCCGGCTCGGTTATTGATAGAGTGAATAGTTCTGGAAATCCCTCTTCTGATTTCAAATCGTGGTGTAACGTGTATTCCCCTTTGTTCCGGTCATGGAATGGATGAAATAAATGGAAAAATGGATTTTTGCTCAAGAATGAAATCTTATTGGAACTGTCCATATCCGATTCATCCTTCGGAACCATGTCACATCCCGGATCTAATGAAATAGGATGAATTGAGACGGTTTTTTGTAAATACGTCATTATCTTGAATATATCAACCATTTCTTTATTTTCCGATCGACTGGAAAGAACAAAAGAAACATCTTGTTTTTTCTTCAAAAATGTATGATATCTAGTGGACCTCTCAGTAGGATTCGAACCCAGATGGAGTTCTGACCATCTGTCAGAGAAAAAAGAACAAATGGATCTTGTACTTGTGGGATTCCCAAGAGATTCGTCGATTTCTTCCGTAAGCAGATGATTATTGATCTGCTTCTCACGTTCCGTGAATAGCCAGGACATGTAGTAAGATCCAAAAAGGCATTTCGGAAATCGATCTGATTCTATCTCTGTTCGTTCCGTTTGAGTTTGAATAAGGGAAGGATCCAAAAGAATAGATCTTTCTTTTAGTTGCTGAATCTCTGCTTGATCGATCAATGCGTAGGATTCTGAATCCTCATTTCTAATGGAATCGAAATGATCCATGCATTGATCAGAAGATCCTTTCCATTGGCTAGAATCCTTTACTTGAACGAAACTTGTGGAATCATATGGAATATTTGACAATACATTCCGTAACTTGCTAACAAACCGATCCTTGCTCCCCAACCACACACTGTCTAACCAAATCCAATTCTCTTTCGATACATTTCTCACCGATTCGTGCGGATTCTTCCCCCAACTAACGCGGAGATCTTGGCGGAATTGCCACATATGAAATGGAGCACTATTTCGTACAGAAATGCCCCACTTGTTTCTCGAGAAGAGATGGGAAACATGCTCGATATCATTTGATTGAATAGTTGCCTCAGCTCCTTGTTGTTTGAAGAAAGCCTTCCCTTCCATTGGTCTTTTTTCACGAAAAGCAGACATGATATAACAAAGAAAGTCTTTCCCTAAGATTTCGAATAGCTGCCCCGAATCCAAGTGGATTATGTTTCGCTTCTTACTGGGGGAAAGACGATCAAACAATTCCCAATCATGGTCCTTGCAGATCGGATCATCCATATCAAATAAAAAAGGAAACTCCATATATTTAGATTTGCTATCTTTCTCGTTGAATGAGATCTCAATTCCTGCTACGGTTTCATTAGATATCTTACAACTCAAATCCCTCTTGTTTCCGATCCGGTTCCTCCACCACCGCGAACTTCGCATGATACATTTATTATTTATTGGGAGAACCCAAGTAATCTCTTGCGGATCCATGAAGCAACTCTCAGAAAGATTTTTCCCTTTTGGAAGATACAGGAGCGAAACAATCAACCTATTGATATTGGAAGACCAAAAAGATTCTTCCAATGTCTCCTTTTTGGGCCCAATGGAATTCATAGGGATAGGAAGAAGCCCCATCAAATAGAGATTTTTTCTTTCGACCATCTTTCGATTGTTAATACGAGACATAAGGACCACTACTACAAGCAGTACTACACCTTGGATCGTGAAATATCGATTGCTTGTGGAACCCTGTGAATCACGCGAAAGTAGGATACTCACAATTCGGGGATCAAAGAGTTTCATAAAGCGTTCTTGGCGGAAAAGAATGTGAGTGAAAGATCCCACTGAATCAAATTTGATCCATGAATCTAAGAAATAGTGAGAATTCTTGATCTCTCTCCATATCTCTCTCAATTCGAAGATCCAGGATGTTAATTGGTGTCGTTTCATTGATTCCCCCTAAAGATTTCATTTCAATTGGAATTTGGTTATTCACGATGTACGATGATCCCTGTGAAGCATCCATGGCTGAATGGTTAAAGCGCCCAACTCATAATTGGCAAATTCGTAGGTTCAATTCCTGCTGGATGCACGCCAATGGGAACGTTCAATAAGTCTATTTGAATTGGCTCTGTATCAATATCTCATCATCCATACATAACGAATGTTATGGTATATTCATAACATAACATATGAACAGTAAGAACTAGAATTCTTATCGATACTGGAACTCATAGGGAATAAAATGGATTTATGGATGGAATCAAATATGCAGTATTTACAGAAAAGAGTATTCGGTTATTGGGGAACAATCAATATACTTCTAATGTCGAATCAGGATCAACTAGGACAGAAATAAAGCATTGGGTCGAACTCTTCTTTGGTGTCAAGGTAATAGCTATGAATAGTCATCGACTACCCCGAAAGGGTAGAAGAATGGGACGTTACAGACGTATGATCATTACGCTTCAACCGGGTTATTCTATTCCACCTCTTATAGAGAAAAGAACTTAAAGCAAAATACTTAATAACACGGCGATACATTTATACAAAACTTCTATCCCAAGCACACGCAATGGAGCCGTAGACAGTCAAGTGAAATCCAATCCACGAACTCATTTGATCTATGGACGGCATCATTGTGGTAAAGGTCGTAATGCCAGAGGAATCATTACCGCAAGGCATAGAGGGGGAGGTCATAAACGTCTATACCGTCAAATCGATTTTCGACGGAATCAAAAAGAAATATCTGGTAGAATCATAACCATAGAATACGACCCTAATCGAAATGCATACATTTGTCTCATACACTATGGGGATGGTGAGAAGAGATACATTTTACATCCCAGAGGGGCTATAATTGGAGATACCGTTGTTTCTGGTACAGAAGTTCCTATATCAATGGGAAATGCCCTACCTTTGAGTGCGGTTTGAACTATGGATTTACGTAATTGGAAGTAGCCAATTAGGTTTACGACGAAACCTAGAAATCGATCACTGATCCAATTGGAGTACCTCGACGGGATAGACCTCAACAGAAAACTGTTGAGTCACGGCAGCGAGTGATTGAGTTCAGTAGTTCCTCATCGAAAATTATTGACTCTAGAGATATGGTAATATGGAGAAGACAAAATGGTTTGAAGCATGCACAGAACCGGAAGCGCCCCTTGTTTCCAATCAAAGAGAGGAGGACGTTTTATTCACATTTCATTTGATGGTCAGAGGCGAATTGAAAGCTAGACAGTGGTAATTAAGACCCCCGGGGAAAAATAGGGATGTCTCCTACGTTACCGTTACCCGAAATATGTGGCGGTATCGACGTAATCTCATAGAATCATTCGGTCTGAATGCTACATGAAGGACATAAGCCAGATGACGGAACAAGGAGACCTAGGATGTAGAAGATCATAATCCTAACATGAGTGATTCGGCAGATTGGGATTCCTATATATCCACTCATGTGGTACCTCATCATACGATTCATATAAGATCCATCTGTCTAGATATCATCATATACATCTAGAAAGCCGTATGCTTTGGAAGAAGCTTGTACAGTTTGGGAAGGGGTTTTGATTGATAAAAAAGAAGAATCTACTTCAACCGATATGCCCTTAGGAACGGCCATACATAACATAGAAATCACACGTGGAAAGGGTGGACAATTAGCTAGAGCAGCGGGTGCTGTAGCGAAACTGATTGCAAAAGAGGGACAATCGGCCACATTAAGATTACCCTCTGGGGAGGTACGTTTGATATCCAAAAACTGCTTAGCAACAGTCGGACAAGTGGGTAATGTTGGAGTGAACCAAAAGATTTTGGGTAGAGCCGGATCTAAGTGTTGGCTAGGTAAGCGTCCTGTAGTAAGAGGAGTAGTTATGAACCCAGTAGACCATCCCCATGGGGGCGGTGAGGGTAGAGCCCCAATTGGTAGAAAAAAGCCCACAACTCCTTGGGGTTATCCCGCGCTTGGAAGAAGAAGTAGGAAAAGGAAAAAATATAGTGATCGTTTTATTCTTCGTCGCCGTAAATAGGAATATGAAAAATCCAATTTTTGAATTGGAAAGAATGTGATGTGATGGGCGAACGACGGGAATTGAACCCGCGCATGGTGGATTCACAATCCACTGCCTTGATCCACTTGGCTACATCCGCCCCTTATCTAGCTAAAGTATTTTCCCTTTTTCCCATTCCTCATTATTTTCTTTATTCTGACCTCCATACTTCAATCGAGATATTGGACATAGAATACCAAACCAATCTGAAAAATGTAAAAAAGGAGTAATCAGCTGTGACACGTTCGCTAAAAAAAAATCCCTTTGTAGCTAATCATTTATCGGTCAAAATTGAAAAACTCAACATGAAGGAAGAGAAAGAAATAATAGTCACTTGGTCTCGGGCATCTACCATTATACCCACAATGATTGGCCATACAATCGCTATTCATAATGGAAAAGAACATCTACCTATTTATATAACAGATCGTATGGTAGGTCACAAACTGGGAGAATTTGCACCGACTCTGACTTTCGCGAGACATGCAAGAAACGATAATAAATCGCGTCGTTAATGTATTACAAACAACACCCAATCTGTTGGGTGTTGTTTGTAATACATTAAGATTAAAGAAAAACGAAGACAGGAGAAATATTATGAAAAATCAGAAAAAGGTAGCGGATACCTCTAGGAAAAAGAGCTCCAATTCGAGTAAAGAAATAAGAGTTTTAGGGAAACATATGGGTATCTCTTTTTTAAAAGCACAAAGAATCATTGATCAGATTCGCGGACGTTCCTATGAGGAAACACTTATGATACTAGAACTTATGCCTTATCGTGCATCTTATCTCATTTTAAAATTGGTTTATTCGGCAGCAGCAAATGCTAATCATAATATGGGTTTAAACGAAGCAAATTTAGTCATTACTAGTGCCGAAGTGAATAAGAGTATCATTGTAAAAAGGCTAAGACCCCGGGCTCAAGGACGGAGTTATATGATCAAAAGACCCACATGTCATATAAAAATTGTATTAAAAGAAAAAGCCTTTATGGATCAATCTAAAACTTAAATTAAAATCAAATTTGCTAAGGAATTGCTTAATTCTATATATTTGAATATTTTCTACTTTTACTTTAGAAGAAAGCAGAAATTAAGTAGACAAATAAAAAAGAAATAGAATATGCAAATAGCATAAAAATTATATAATCATAAATATGGGACAAAAAATAAATCCACTTGGTTTCAGACTTGGTACAACAAAAAGTCATCATTCCTTCTGGTTCGCACAATCAAAAAACTATTCTGCAAATCTACAAGAAGATGCAAAAATAAGGAATTGTATCAAAGACTATGTACAAAGGAATAAAAAAATAGCCTCTGGTTTTGAAGGAATTGGACATATCGAAATAAAGAAAAAAATTGATTTAACTCAAGTCCTCATCTACATTGGATTTCAAAATGTATTAGTAGAAGGTCAAACACAAGTAATAGAAGAATTACGGATGAATATAGAAAAGAAATTTAATTCTATCAACCGAAGACTCAATATTGCTATAACAAAAATAGAAAAACCTTATGGAAAACCCAGTATTCTTGCCGAATATATAGCTTTACAATTAAAAAATCGAGTTTCTTTTCGAAAGGCACTGAAAAAAGCTATTGAATTAACAGAACAAACGGATACAAAAGGAATTCAAGTACAAATTGCAGGTCGTATCGACGGAAAAGAAATTGCACGTGTTGAATGGATGAGAGAAGGCAGGGTTCCTCTACAAACAATTCGTGCTAAAATAGATTATTATTTGTCAACAATTCGTACTATCTATGGAGTATTAGGCATAAAAATTTGGATATTCTTAAACGAAGAAAAATAAAGAGAGAATTCTCTTTTTCTTTTCCTTTTTTCCCAAAAAAGATTAATAATTATAATTCCATTAGGCAATAGACAATTTCCATTTAATTCTATAAGGTTTAATCAAAACTCTATTTTTATATTTTTATATAAATTGCTATGCTTAGTGTGCGATTCGTTCATTTTTTCTTTAGAATTTAATAGTAAGAGTAAAGAAACTTTACTCAATACTACTTCTAAACTTAACCAAAATAAGCTTATTGCTTTTTATTATCGAGATCCCAATGAAAAGTGACTATAGGAATGAGTAAATCAATCAATTATATGGTTATAGCAACTGTAAACTTTGTTAAATAAATCCGATTACATGTTAAAAAAGAAAGGGATGTGGATAAAAGGGAGGATGATAGAAAGGAAGAAAAAAGAATAAGAAAAAAGATATATCATTCAAATATGGATGGTCCATGACTCATGTCATAAAAAGCAATGTGATAAAGCATGAAAATTATTAATATTCATTTGCTAATAGCTAATAATAGTAATAGCATAATAAGAAAAAGAAAGAATAAAGAGCTTCGAGTTAATAAAACTAAATAAATTAACTAATACAAATATTGTTTAAAGCTTCATTGCAGAAGTCAAACCTAACCATTAAAAAGGCAAAGCTATAGGAACGAAATAACCTATGACTGTATCAAATCAAATTCCATTAAACACTAACAAATATGGAATATCAGAAAATACCCATAGGTGGGATGGCGAAAAACCCCAAGAAATAATTCAAATTAATATATCCTTGTAGGGTATAGCAGTAAAGAGTCAATATTCGCCCGCGAAATAAAAAAAGGATTGGCTGGTGTTGTGACATAAGTCTAATTTATGATTTACATAGAAATAAAAAAAGGGTTCCTTCAAATTAATATAAATATTTTTCTATTTATCAAATTCTATTTATAATAGAAAATCTCATTTCTCATTTTTTTTATACCCTTTCTTATACCCTTTCTTTTTATTTGCGAGGAGCTGGATGAGAAGAAATTATCATGTCCAGTTCTGGAATAGAGATGAAATGACATCGACTATAACCCGAAAAGAACCAGATTTCGTAAACAACATAGAGGAAGAATGAAAGGAATATCTTGTCGAGGAAATAAAATATCGTTCGGCAAATATGCTCTTCAAGCACTTGAACCAGCTTGGATCACAGCTAGACAAATAGAAGCAGGACGCAGAGCAATGACAAGATATGCACGCCGCGGGGGAAAAATATGGGTACGTATTTTTCCCGATAAATCTGTTACAGTAAGACCGGCAGAAACGCGTATGGGTTCGGGAAAGGGCTCTCCCGAATATTGGGTATTCGTTGTTAAACCAGGTCGAATACTTTATGAAATGAGTGGAGTATCCGAAACCGTAGCTAAAGCAGCTATTTCAATAGCGGCGCGCAAAATGCCTATACGAACTCAATTTATTATTTCAGTATAAGGATATATAAAAAAAGAAAGATTTAGTATGAATTATTGACCCATTTCTGGACAGAAAATATTAAGATTTCTTTCTTATTTCATCCTTTTGTATGAAAAAAAAAGATATGATTAAACCTCAGACAATTTTGAATGTAGCAGATAACAGTGGAGCTCGAAAATTGATGTGTATTCGAATCATAGGAGTTGGTAATCAGCAATATGCGCATATTGGTAATGTTATTGTTGCTGTAATTAAAGAAGCAGTTCCTAATATGCCTCTAGAAAGATCCGAAGTTATTAGAGCCGTAATCGTACGTACATGTAAAGAACTCAAACGAGAAAACGGTATGATAATATGTTATACTGACAATGCAGCCGTTGTCATTGATCAAGAGGGAAATCCAAAAGGAACCCGGATTTTTGGAGCGATCCCTCGAGAATTAAGGCAGTTGAACTTTACTAAAATAGTTTCGTTAGCTCCTGAAGTATTATAAAAAATTGTTACCTTAAAAAACGACTACAAATTAGTTAAAAAAAAGAAATCGATTAGAAAAATTAGTCAATTTTAATCTCACGGATATCTACTTTAGAATAAACAAAAAAGAGAGCATGTTGATTACATATAAATTGGGAGAAATACATAGTTTTTTATGGGTAAGGACACTATTGCTAATCTAATAACTTCTATAAGAAATGCTGACATGAATCAAAAAAGAACAGTTCAAGTAGCATCGACAAATCTTACTAAAAACATTGCAGAAATACTTCTACGAGAAGGCTTTATTGAAAATATTCGTAAACATGAGAAAAATAATAAATCCTTCTTTGTTTTAACTCTACCATATAGAAAGACTCAAAAAGAAATATATAAAGCTAGAACTGTATTAAAGCGTATCAGCCGACCCGGCTTAAGAATTTATTCCAACTCTCAAAGAATTCCTAAGATTCTAAGTGGAATAGGAATTGTCATTCTTTCAACTTCTCGTGGTATAATGACAGATCGAGAAGCTCGACTGCAGCGAATTGGGGGAGAAATTATATGTTATATATGGTAATTTTTTTCTTCCAATACCTTCGTCTTCATTTTATCTCGAGTTTTTAAAAGTAAAAATGAAAAAAAAAGATATAGCGCTTCCTCCATTTAATTGATATTTCAAATAAAAGGAATGAAAGAACAAAAATTAATTCATGAGGGTTTAATTACTGAATCACTTCCCAATGGTATGTTCCGAGTCCTTTTAGATAATAAAGATCTTATTTTAGGATACGTTTCAGGAAGGATCCGACGCAGCTTTATACGAATACTACCAGGGGATAAAGTAAAAATTGAACTAAGTCGTTATGATTCAACTAGGGGACGCATCATTTATAGACTTCGCACCAAAGATGTGAATGATTAGATTCTTTCCTTGAAGTGAAAATAACACTCTAGATTTCAAAATGAAAGTAAAAAAAATGGGTCAAAAAAAAAAGAATATTATAATATAATAAATATGAAAATAAGAGCTTCTGTTCGTAAAATTTGTGAAAAATGTCGACTAATCCGTAGACGTGGACGAATTATAGTAATTTGTTCTAATCCAAAGCACAAACAAAGACAAGGATAGTCTTTCAAAAAAAGAACCTTACCTTTGAATAGGTAAATGAAAAGAAATCAAAAAATAAGGTACAGAATGCAGAATGGATTTTCCCAAGAAATGTATATCTCCATATCTTCTCTTTATGTATCAAATATATTTCTTAATCAGATTTATTTTATAAGATGCTAAAATATGATAAAAAAAATCATGCAAAAAAATAATTCACGTAGAAATGGGCGTATTGATTTCCGTAAGAATGGACGTAGAATACCAAAAGGAATTATCCATGTTCAAGCAAGTTTCAACAATACTATTATAACGGTTACGGATATACGGGGTCGGGTGGTTTCTTGGGCTTCCTCTGGTACTTCTGGCTTTAAAGGCACAAGAAGGGGAACACCCTATGCAGCTCAAGCGGCAGTAGTAAATGCTATTCGTACCGTTGTAGATCAGGGTATGCAACGAGCAGAAGTTATGATAAAAGGGCCTGGTCTTGGAAGAGATGCAGCATTGCGAGCCATTCGTAGAAGTGGTATTCTGTTAAGTTATGTACGTGATGTAACACCTATGCCACATAATGGATGTCGACCTCCTAAAAAAAGACGTGTGTAGAAATTCGAATGAAAATAATTTCAAGAGAAATAAATGAAATAAATAATTACATGATAAAAAAATGAGTATGGTTCGAAAGGAAGTAACAGGACCCACTCGAACAATACAGTGGAAGTGTGTTGAATCAAGAATAGACAGTAAACGTCTTTATTATGGTCGTTTCTTTTTGTCCCCACTTAGGAAAGGTCAAGCTGATACCATAGGTATTGCCATGCGACGGGCTTTACTTGGAGAGATAGAAGGGACATGCATCATACGTGCAAAATCTGAGGACTTACCACATCAATATTCTACAATAACAGGTATTGAAGAATCAGTACATGAGATCTTACTTAATTTGAAAGAAATTGTATTAAAAAGCAATCTTTATGGAGTTAGTGATGCATCTATTTGTGTCAGAGGTCCTAGATGCGTAACTGCTCAAGATATCATCTTACCTTCTTCCGTGCAAATGGTTGACACGACGCAATATATAGCTAACCTAACGGAACCAATTGATTTGTGTATTGGATTAAAAATAAAGAAAGGTCGTGGATATCATAGGGAATCCACAAAGAACTATCAAGATAAAGGTTATCCGATAGATGCTGTATACATGCCAGTTCGAAATGTTAATTATAGTATTCATTCTTATGGAAACGAAAAAAAAGAAGTTCTTTTTATAGAAATATGGACCAATGGGAGTTTAACTCCTAAGGAAGCACTTTATGAGGCTTCGCGTAATTTGATTGATTTATTTATTCCTTTTCTCCATGTGGAGGAAGATGACATAAATATGGAAGAAAAGAACAATAGATTTACTTCACCGTTTGTCACATTTAAAAAAGGATTCACTGATTTAAAGAAAAACAAAAAGGGAATTCCTGTTAATTGTATTTTTATTGACCAATTAGAATTGCCTTCCAAGACGTATAATTTACTTAAAAGGTCCAATATACATACATTATTTGACCTTTTGAATAAGAATCCAGAAGAGCTTATGAAAATCGAATCTTTTTGCATGGAAGATGAAAAACAAATATTGGAAACTCTAAATAAACTTTTTAAAATGAATTTACCTAAGAATACTTTTTCATTTTAAATTTGTTACTGTCCTTTTTTTAACATTTTCTAATTACTAATGCAAATTGGAATAGGAAAAAAATAATTAAAGAAAATACAAAAGATATGTGGTTTTATTTATTGCACAATATCAATATATAAAGTATGTGGAATAGATTATAATAAAATGATTATTATATAATAAAATGACAATTTGTAGTATCTAGAGAAGCTTTACTGTAAAGTAACTATTTCTTTAGATACCTACACCATGATATTTCATGATTCAATTCATTTGCAAAAAAACTAAAAAAGTCCTAAGGTTAAAGATTTATCAATAGGTAAGGTTGCTCCAATACCTAACCAAAGAGCTACTATAGTACCGATCAAAAAAACCGTTGTGGCTACTGGTCGACGAAATGGATTTTGAAATTTATTCACATTCTCCAAAAAAGGTACTGTCAATAACCCAGTGGGTACTGAAACCATTAAAAGAACACCCAATAATTTATTGGGTACTGTGCGAAGTATTTGAAATACGGGAAAGAAGTACCATTCAGGTAATATCTCCAAAGGCGTTGCAAAAGGATCTGCAGGTTCACCAATCATGGATGGTTCTAGAACCGCTAAACCTACGTTGCATGCAATAGTACCTAAAATAACTACTGGAAAAATATATAAAAGATCATTAGGCCACGCAGGTTCCCCATAATAATTATGACCCATCCCTTTAGCCAATTTGGATCTTAATACAGGATCATTTAAATCAGGTTTTTTTGTTATTTGGATAGGCGAATTCATAATAATTCATCCCCCAAAGGAACCGGACATGATCATTTGTTATCATCCGGCTCGAGCAATAATCAAATAAATCACAGAAAAACTTGAACTATGCAAAATAGATAAAAGATAATAAAACAATGTAACAATGTTTATAATTCTTCTAGGTAAGAAAAGATTTCTTTAATTGCATTTTCCCTTCCTAAGTATAAATGTTCCGATTATATAAGTAAATGCTCAATATCCAAGCGGGCTTAAATGATTTGATCATGATCAATTGCTTTTTGGATTGTCTCATGTATCTGGATTGTTTTTTATCCCTCCAATCTCTATTCTATTACTTGAATTATATCCAAACCAAAATATTTTCTTGTTACTAACAAATTTGATCCATGCTTTTCTTTAGATCCTATCTTTTACTCCGATAATAAAATAGATTATAATCAATGCAAAGGAAATGAATGCATTTTCCAACTAAAGCGATCAAAACCTATACGATATATAAGAATAAGAAAAACTATAGAATATCTAAAAAGTAAAATAGTAATCGAAGTAAAGAATTAAAGAAGTCCGATTTACTAAAATAAGTGATGTAGCATGATTTTTCTATTACTATTCTACGGTCTACGGATTTGACGGAGCCTATAATAAATAAAATCAAACTATTCTATTTTGACAGGATCATAGAAAAGATTCTCCGCAAGATAACCGGCCTACCCTATGTCACAGGGGACATACATATTGATTGGATTGGATGCAGAGACACATTTGGTTGTCAATTCCAATGTAGCAGATAAAATAATATATCTACATAGCAAAATCGATAGTTCAAGTCACACACTCCCATAATCCGTCCTTATTTTCTTAAAATTCACTTCAACTATTCATATTAAATCCAAAGTAGAATAATATTGGAGAGTTGAAGAAAAGTATCCAAAAAACATGTCTTATTTTTAAATAAATAATCTATATTTGTAGCAATGAAATACTATTGTCCTTCCCAATATGAAATAATTCAAAATATCTACTATAACCAATTGGAATATTTCAATCTTGACGATCTGTATTTTCTATAAAGGACCAGAAATACCTTGCTTACGTATCATTAGAAAGTGCATTAACATAAATACAGCAGTAAGAAGAGGCAACACAAAAGTGTGTAAACTGTAAAAACGAGTCAAAGTGGATTGACCCACACTAGCACTTCCGCGCAATAATTCTACTAAAGGTGATCCTATTACAGGAATAGCTTCAGGTACACCTGTTACGATTTTTACTGCCCAATAACCAATTTGATCCCAAGGTAAAGAATAACCAGTTACACCAAAAGATGCAGTCAATACAGCCAAAACCACACCAGTGACCCAAGTTAATTCACGAGGTTTTTTAAATCCGCCCGTAAGATACACACGAAATACGTGCAGAATCATCATTAGAACCATCATACTTGCTGACCATCGATGAACGGATCGAATTAACCAACCAAAGTTGGCCTCAGTCATTATGTATTGAACAGAAGAAAAAGCCTCCGTAACGGTTGGACGATAATAAAAAGTCATAGCAAAACCAGTAGCAACTTGGACTAGAAAACAAGTAAGTGTGATTCCTCCTAAACAATAAAAAATGTTTACATGAGGAGGAACATATTTACTAGTTATATCATCTGCAATTGCTTGAATCTCGAGACGTTCCTCAAACCAATCATATACTTTATTGAGATAGGTTACCCAAAAGGGAATCCCCCTCTGAGAACCGTATATGAGAATTTCATCTCATACGGCTCAAACAAAAACACACAAATTCCGATTTCAACGAATCTATCCGGCATAAAGATGAATTTATCAAAACTGCATAATCCAGAGAATCCACCTACCGTTGCAGAGATGCAATAAAAAAATCCGGAATTTTTTCTTTGTGAGGATAATGCCAAAAAATATCAAGTAGGCTTATCTGTCTTTCCTATTATTACAGACCTCTTGAATATTCTCTTCCTTCCCTATTGAATATTCCTTTTTAATAGAAATAAAAAAATATTTTGACAACTTATTTCTTGTTTTTTTACTACTGATAGGAATGATAGGAATTATCTTGTTGAATTCCTATGAATCAATTGAAATTTAAACCTCAGATTCATATTAGCACCCCGATAATTTAGTCCAATCTAAACTCACGAGTTCTCTGAGTAAGAACCCCTTCATGATAACTTATAAAATGAATGGAAGAAAGAACTCAAACTCAACGAGATCTATAAAAGAATTGCCATTCTGTAACAATAGTAACAATCAATTGAAATGAATGAATAAAATTCGTTCTATTTTTGAAATACCTATTGTAATTTCTTTCGAGTTCGGTTGCGAGGTCTAAATAAGAGATATAAATCATAGTTCATATAATTCTTTTATGGATCTATTGGATAGATTTTGTGTTCCAGATATTAAAGTTCAAGTAAATATCCGACAAAGTAGAATTATCTTGATAGGGATAATAGGTCCGTTCTATATATTATCAATAGGATCAATTATGCCAAGTCACACACTCATATTCCGAAACTAAAAATAATAAATTTCACAGTCGAACTACCACAATGTCTAAGAATCAAAATGATAAGTAAAATAGCTTTTATTTTATGTAAAGTTATCTTATGTCTTATGACTTCAGAGTTCGGAATCTTAAAAACCTAATTCGTGGAAAGTCCATCTAGTAAAACAGAAGAATTATAAATTTCCAAAATAATGGATAGGAATACTGCAAATAGACCCATTGCGACTCCCATAAGTGGGGTAGTCCCCCAACCGGGAGCTACTTTACCATATTCTGAATTCAGGGGTTTCAATAAACTACCTGGAGAGGTTGTTTTTGCCCTAGATCGAGAACTATCCTCAATGGTTTGTGTAGCCATAAATTTTATTTAATAATTGATTGAGATCTGTTGACTTTGTATGCTATTCTGTTGTAGTTGTAAATAAACGGTCTCATTGTGAATCCATTACAATTTTTACTTGAAAAAAAATTATTAATATTAAAAAATGGAAACAGCCACTTTAGTCGCCATTTTCATATCTGGTTTACTTGTAAGTTTTACTGGGTACGCTTTATATACTGCTTTTGGGCAACCCTCTCAACAATTAAGAGATCCTTTCGAAGAACACGGAGACTAATTGAAGTAAGGGGTCTACCACATCACATTGGAGTGGAAGACCCCTTACTTCAATTTCATTACTTTGATTTGAACAATTATTTCATTTTTTTAGTCGGAACCTTAGGCGGTTCTCGAAAGAATATAGCGAAAAAGATTATCCCTAAAGTAGATACCAAAAGGAATGTATAAACCAATGCTTCCATAGATTCCATCGTGGTTTACAATTATAGCTTCCACACCTATTCATTCATAGGACAATAGAATATATATTAGAAGTAAATAAAAAGAGTCAAAGAAAAGGCGGTTATTGAAATAATCAATAGTTTTGAAAAATGGTTATTCTTATATTCAAGATGAAAAAATAAATAAAAATAAAAAAATGTTACATATGAAATAGATCAAAAAACAAGCAAAGAGTATATCATGCTGCTTGTCTCCTTGTAGTTGGATCTCCAACCTTTTGGAATGTTCCAAATTCCACTTGAGCATCCAAATCTGGATCAATACCAGCAAAAACATCTCGAAACAAGGTTCTAGCTCCATGCCAAATATGTCCAAAAAAGAAGAGCAAAGCAAACGTAGCATGTCCAAAAGTGAACCAACCCCTTGGACTGCTTCTAAAAACACCGTCCGATTTTAAAGTAGCTCGATCCAATTCAAAAATTTCCCCCAATTGTGCGCGTCGAGCATATTTTTTCACAGTAGCGGGATCAGAATAACTTATTCCATTAAGTTCACCCCCATAGAACTCAACTGTTACACCTACTTGTTCAACGCTATATTTGGATTCTGCTCTTCTAAAAGGTACATCGGCTCTCACAATTCCATCTTTATCTACCAAAACTACTGGAAATGTTTCAAAAAAAGTAGGCATACGGCGCACAAAAAGTTCACGACCTTCCTTATCTCTAAAAACGGGGTGACCTAACCATCCAACAGCTATTCCATCACCATTATCCATCGAACCTGCCCGGAATAACCCTCCCTTAGCTGGATTATTACCAATATAATCATAAAAAGCTAATTTTTCAGGAATTTTAGACCAAGCTTCCGATAAACTACGATTTTCAGCTAATTCACTACTAACTCTTCGATATATTTCTTGTTGAAAGTATCCCTGATCCCACTGATAACGAGTAGGACCAAATAATTCGATTGGAGTCGTTGCTGAACCGTACCACATAGTTCCAGCAACAACGAAAGCTGCAAAAAAAACAGCAGCGATACTACTGGAAAGTACAGTTTCAATATTACCCATGCGTAGTCCTTTGTATAAACGTTGAGGAGGGCGGACACTAAGATGGAATAGACCCGCTAATATACCCAATGTGCCCGCTGCGATATGATGAGAGGCTATTCCTCCTGAAACGAAGGGATCAAAGCCTTCTGCCCCCCATGATGGATTTACGGCTTGTACTTTTCCAGTCAGCCCATAAGGATCAGATACCCATATTCCCGGACCATACAAACCTGTTACATGAAATGCACCAAAACCAAAGCAAGCTAATCCTGAAAGAAATAAATGAATTCCAAAGATCTTTGGCAAATCCAAAACAGGTTTTCCCGTCCGTTCGTCAGAAAATATGTCTAGGTCCCAATAAACCCAATGCCAAATAGCTGCCAAGAAGCACAAGCCCGAAAAAACAATATGTGCCGCTGCGACACCTTCATAACTCCAAATACCAGGATTTGTTATAGTTCCTCCTGAGATACTCCACCCACCCCAAGAATTGGTTATTCCTAAACGAGTCATGAAGGGTATAACAAACATACCCTGTCTCCACATTGGATCAAGAATGGGGTCCGAAGGATCAAAAACCGCTAATTCATATAAAGCCATCGAACCAGCCCAACCTGAAACTAAAGCTGTATGCATTATATGAACAGAAATCAATCGACCGGGATCATTCAATACAACAGTATGAACACGATACCAAGGCAACCCCATGTAAATACCCCTTTATCAAAGATAAATAGACATCAATTGATTTTATCACATTGTAAATCCTATATTTATATACTAAATAACTCACCCTTACCGTGAATTCTATATAAGAAAGAGTTAATTAATGGAACAATTGGATTCATAAGAACAAACATAAGCAGATTTATTTTATACCCGATCAGTCTCAATATGCAATGGGAAATCCTTTGCATAAAACGTTTGTGACCCTTTTTGTTCTATTTGTGATTCAGTTTATTTATAAACTTCTCAATCTCTGTATCAAACAAATAGGATACAAGAACAACAATCAAATAAAGAAAAAAGAATAAAGACAATAAACACCCCTTTATCCTTATTATTTTTACAATGTCACATTTGACAATTTGTTAATTAATTATTACGTTTCCATATTAAAGTAAAGTATATTATTTATTTTTTTATTTCATTTTATGCCCATTGGTGTTCCAAAAGTACCTTTTCGGAGTCCCGGAGAGGAAGATGCAGCTTGGGTTGACATATAATGCGACTTGTCAGGCATATTGGGTCTTATGGGATTTACCCGTTTTCTCTCTCAATAGAGATATCTTCGATTTCACCGAAGAAATATTGTATTGAATCCATCTTTATGAGCGTGAAATGCAATGAAATCCATTTCTATGGGGATCCCTGTTTTGAATTTATACCAATTCCAATTGATGGTTTCCTTGGATTGATAAAGTATCCAGGCTTCGTTTAGAAAATACCATATTTGTAAAAAAAGGATAATATATGTTATATGTCCGATTACTACTTGTATCATAAAAAATTATTATACTTACTATAGTATAGTAATGATATAGTAATGATCAAAAATTGCCTACCAATAGAATAAATAGTATTTTGAATATATCAACTAATTTGATCGTTAAAGGAAATAAATGAAAAAACAAAAGATAAATTAAAACAAAAAGATGGTACTCAGAGGATTTTCCCTATATGTGCAAATCCCATTTTAACATATATTTTCATTTTCCCGAAGTAGACCGTAAACCTAAAAAAAGAAAGGGACCAATGCAGAAACAAGAAAATACCATCGGGATTTTCATTTCGATGAAACAATGCATCAATGAAACGTTAATGGAATAAGTTCAAGTTCAGTAAATTCTTTTTTTATAGTTCAAAGAGTCAAAAACGTCTCTAATTGGATTGTTGAATGCTATATGCTAGAAAAATTGCATGACTGTTGCGTTAGCGTTACGGAAAAAAGAAATCAAACTAGAATCAACACATTGATTCTTTTTTAGCCATTTTGTTGAACTTTATGCATTAAAAAGTGCATGTAGGGTTCTCCCAAAGGATACAATTTTTCCTAATCAACCGACTTTATCGAGAAAGATTACTTTTTTTAGGACAAGAAGTCGATAACGAGATTTCTAATCAACTTGTAGGTCTCATGGTATATCTCAGTTTAGAAGATGAAACCAAAGACCTTTATTTGTTTATAAACTCCCCCGGCGGATGGGTAATACCTGGGATAGCCGTTTATGATACTATGCAATTTGTGCCACCTGATGTACATACAATATGCATAGGATTAGCCGCGTCAATGGGATCTTTCGTTCTAGTTGGAGGAGAAATTACCAAACGTCTAGCATTTCCTCACGCTTGGCGTCAATGAGTTTTTATTTTAAATAGTAAAAGAAAAAAGAAAACTATGCCTTCGCCACATTGATTATAAATAGAAGAATAAGTAATAATAGCATGGCAATCCGAGTTCGATATGAACAAAATAAAAAACACTACGCATTATTGTTCTTTTCTAAAATACAATGTTATATCGAACCAGTAGTATGAAAAAGGATTCTTTTTTGTTTAATCCGTTATGCCGGAAATTATAGCGTCACAAAAATTTCTTTTTCTTTTTTTCACATCCAAAGAATCCTTATTTTTGATAAAACAAAGGATTCCTCTTTTTCTTTATTGGATTGGATTATATCATAAAGACACTTTGGAATTGCTAAATAGAAGACAAGATAAAAGATATATAGATATATATAGTAATTGAACCCTCATAGTATTTTTATTAGATTATTTCTATTTATGAAAAAAAGGGTGGTAAGTGGATCATTTACCAATTTGGATCAAATTGGTTTTTTCATATTAAGAATAATATATGAAGAATAAAATAAGAGACAAAAATGAATTCCATTGCAGAGCCGTATGCAATGAACAAAAGATGCACGTACGGTTTTTTAATTGAATTTCATTGGTTTACTTTCTTTGGATTTTTTGATTATTTTTTTACCAAAGAACCGTTCATGCTATTATCTAAATCAATTAGGGTTATGATTCACCAACCTGCTAGTTCATTTTATGAAGCACAAACAGGCGATTTTTTCTTGGAAGCGGAAGAACTACTAAAACTTCGTGAAACCCTTACAAAGATTTATGTACAAAGAACGGGCAAACCCTTATGGGTAATATCCGAAGACATGGAAAGGGATATTTTTATGTCAGCAACAGAAGCCCAAGCTCACGGAATTGTCGATCTTGTAGCAGATGAAAATACTGAAGTATAAATCGATTTCAAACCATAATCCCATTTTTATTTAATTTATGATGGAATCCCTAAAGATCAGGTTAAGATCGATCTAAACCAATCCATTTTATTATATATACATCAGATATGCCAACTATTAAACAGCTTATTAGAAACGCAAGACAGCCAATAAGAAATGTTACAAAATCTCCTGCTCTTAAAGGATGTCCTCAGCGTAGAGGAACATGTACTAGGGTGTATGGGCGACTCGTTCAGATAAGATTATAAGTCCGAAGAAATAAAAGATCTTTTTACATTTACAAATATAAATAAAATACAAAGTACTAATAGGATAATCCGTAGGATCAAAGATCTCTATGGTATACATATAAAATGGATTATATGATATATTGAATTTATGGTTTATACTAGTGCAATAATTACCATTGGTAGCAAATAGTTATCCATTAAGCGGATTAACTAGTACTAAGAAAGAGTGAAAAGGCTTTCTTGCAAGAACGGATTTAGAGGGTCAGCTACCTAGCCAACTTTCCTAAAAAAATGCCGTCACTGTACAAAAACTCTTATTTATTGTGAAAAGATTGATTACTGTATAATAAATAGGTAGAGCAAAATCCTGTGAACTATGCAAGTTCACAATACCATTTGAACGAAATTGTAAAAGCGGAGCTCCGGTGTATAGAGAGGACCTTACCGTTTAATAGGTAGCCATAGAAACGAAGGAACCCGCCATTTTTTTTTAGTACCATTCCATTCTCCTTTTGTATTTCCAGATGAAATAATCAATAACTGAACTTAAATAAGTGGAATCAAAAAGAAATGTGGTTGGGAAAGTTATAGTAGCAAAAGAAAAGCCATTGGAATTACTATTTTATACATTGGAAAAATCCGTTTTGTTATTAATGGGTAAGGAAAAAAGAATAACTGAAAAAAGAAGAGTCAATTAGTTATTCATTAAGGTTCAATCTTCTTCAATGACCAGAGTTAAGCGAGGATATACAGCTCGGAGACGTCGAACAAAAATTCGTTTATTTGCATCAACTTTTAGAGGGGCTCATTCAAGACTGACTCGAACGATTACTCAACAGAAAATGAGAGCTTTGGTTTCATCTCATAGAGATAGAGGTAGGCAAAAGAGAGATTTTCGCCGTTTATGGATTACTCGGATAAATGCAGTAATTCGTGAAAATAAGGTATTCCATAGTTATAGTAGGTTTACAAACAATCTGTATAAAAAGCAATTGCTTATTAATCGAAAAATACTTGCGCAAATTGCTATATCCAATAAGAATTGTCTTTACATGATTTCAAATAAGATCATCCAATAAGAGATTAGATTGTCAAGTATAATATATAGACGGGAATGATTGAAACGGAATTCCCCGGAGACGGAACTCCGGGAAATATAAAGAATCGAATAAAAAGAAATTCCGATTAATGTAATTACTATTAATATAATTAGTATTTAGTATAAATGAACGAACATTTTTCAAAAAAAAATAAAAAGTGAAATGTAATTCTAATCGGAATAATTGAAATCTTTAGGCAATTGGAATTGGAGAATTACCTATTTCTTTCTGGTTCGAGAACTAGTAATTCTTGAAGTCGACTCAACTCTCTCAAATTGTTTATCATTATTAAGGAAAGGTAATAAGGATAAGATACGAGCTTGTTTGATAGCAATAGTAATTAATCGTTGTTGTTTCAAGGTTAATTTATTTATTCGTCGAGATAATATTTTTCCTTGTTCACTAATAAATCGACTAATTAAACTCATGTTTCTATAATCGATTTGATCCCCTGTTCCAATGGGGGGTAAACGCCTACGCAAAGATCTTTTGTATTTACGAAAAGGTTGCTTGTATTTATCCATAGGTTCTTCCTTATCTCTTAAAATATCTTACTTACCTTAATTTTATTATCATTTCATATCCAACTGAAATAGGCTCTCTTTTTTTATTTGTATTTTTTATTAATTATTTTTATTAATATTTATTCATTATTCATTTTATTAATTGATTTTATGAATTTATTAGTATTAGTTCTTACCCTTTAGTTAATATATTAGTTCTGTTCTTTTTCGAATCACCGAATACATGATGCTCGGCATTTACATTGATCTATTTCTTAATTTCTCCATGAATTGTATGCTTGTTACAATAACGACAGAATTTTTTCAATTCTAATCGACTAGGTGTTTTGTGGCGATTCTTTTGAGTAATATATCTAGAAATACCCGGCGATGCCTTTTTGAGATTGAAATCTTTTTGAGCACAACCAGTACATTCCAACATAACTCGGACTCTAACACCCTTCCCCTTGGCCATAAACCTCCTTTAGACTTTGAACTTATTTGCCGTAACTCTTCCATTTTGATTTAAATTCAATAGAAAAATCATAATTCAAATTACTAACCACATTTAGAAATATAGTTTACTTTCATTTTTTATATAATATATAAAGTCATTATCTAATTAATAAAATATGCATTTTTCAAAAAAAAAAATAATAAAATGAAATCAATCCCAATTAGCTAATCCACTCAAACAATAAAAATAAAAAAAGAATATACTAAATGAAATTATAAAAAGTAATTTGCAATGAATTGGGGTTTCCATTCCATCATAAACAATGGATAAATAATTAAGTAATACAATTTGTTCTAACTAATTTTTTTAATTATCAATTAGTTTAGTTTCATTTTACACTAGAATGAAAAAAAAGGAAAAAACAAGGCATCTGGGAATAAACGATTAATTTCTATCAATAGGCCTGCCAAGGCCCCAAACCATAGAGTACTTAGCACAGGTGCTACGGAAAGATATGTTTTTATATCTCGCATTGAAAATCCTCCTTTCTTTATTCAAATGAAAATACATATATGGTCAGTTGTTGTAGTTCAAGATCCTTTTTTTTATTTGTACTTGGAATTATTCAATAAAATCTATATGTAATGTACAATGAATGAAACACTAAATCCCTAGGAGCTCTTCTCCCTGAAAATAGAAAAGATACTCAATCCAATAGACAATAATTTATCTTTTACTTTTAAATACTAGATTGGATTTTGGATGCATATCACTCCCTTCTTTAATTGGGTCAAACCGAAAAAAGATTGTATATTGTATATAAAGAAAAATAATGAATCAAAAAAGAACGATCTAGAAAACAGTCAAAGGATTTTGTATAATGCCACTGTACAAAATGGATTAAAAGGGATGTAGCGCAGCTTGGTAGCGCGTTTGTTTTGGGTACAAAATGTCACGGGTTCAAATCCTGTCATCCCTACCTATTGCTACTTCCTCTTATGAGGAGTAACAAGGAAGTCATTATGATCCATTTCCATGGAAGATTCTCTTTTCTTTTTTTGATACTCTACGTGAAATACAGTCGGAGTCATTTATTTTGCAAGCGCTCTTAGTTCAGTTTGGTAGAACGCGGGTCTCCAAAACCCGATGTCGTAGGTTCAAATCCTACAGAGCGTGATTCCGTCTATTTGATATCGAATCAAAAATAACAAAGAACTTACTAAAAATAGTAGAATTGCAACCAGAATTGGACTTACTACGGAGAATAAGTCAATCCAACAAAATCAATATTAATCAACTAAAGATCCAACTGATCACCACGTTTGTATTGTAAATAGGCAGTAACAAATAATCCTGCTAAAGTAATAGGAATAAGGCCTAAGACGATTCCAAATAGAAAAACTTCAATCATTTTGGTTTGTCCCAAGGGTAAAAAGGGTAAAATCTATCTATACCTACATATTAATATGAATTATTGATTAATTTCAATAACTCAGAAAAGTTCAAATAGAATTCTATAGAAAAATTGTTTGGAATTATTCATTCAATTCATTTCGATTTCAAATAAATCGTATCTTGTTTAAACCAATAAAGAGAGTTAAGGTTATAGTTAAAGCAGCTAGTAGAAACCCAAAATAACTAGTTATAGTAAGCATTAAAATGACAGGGGAGAAATTCAATGTGTTTTTTATTACATATGTTAATAAAACACTTACCTAAGCGAAAGTTTCCTTTCTTGTTTGCGTTAATATTAAGAAAAACCCATTCCAGTAATTTAATTAGTTTATTTCAAATGAAAGATAAATGATTCCTATTGATTCCTATATAGGCTTCCATAAAAAAATAGAATACCATAGACGAAAAGGATTCATTGGCTGTTACATTAACAAATCTTGTACACAATTCAAAATCAAAAACAAATTTAAAAAATAAATTGTAAAAGTAAAATAATTTAGAATCACCTCTATCTTTATGGAACCCGTTTAGTCCATTTCTTGGAACAAATGATCTGATGAATTATTTAAACTTATTGCATTCAGTATAGTAGGAAATTAAGTAATTAGGCAATTGAATTACTTCATTCGTTAACTTAAAATGCATTTAACCAAAGAGAAATACATAGATTTCCAATTATATCTAATGAACTAATGGAATCTAATTCTTTTTTTAGGATTTATGCAAAACCCCTAATGATAAGGGATTTCTTTTTTACCAATATATTCAAATGGAATGAAAGAAGGATTTTCAAACCAATCAAAGAAATCCTTATTTATCTTCCTATCGATCTACTGAGTTTAGCCATAACAAAAGAGCAAAAACAAAGAATTGTGCAACATATTGGTACCGGTCAAAAATGCGTTGCTGTGCCAGAGGAAGGATAGTTATACTAATTCGGTATACTCACAAACACCTTTGGTACAAAATGGACGATCTCACAAAGAGGAAATATTAGTAATTAGTAAATTTTCTATTTACTGATCCCATCTTTCACTGAATCAATTCCTCTCTTCGAATGTAAAAAAATTAGTGGAGCTCAGCATGTCTGGAAGCACGGGAGAACGTTCTTTTGCTGATATTATTACTAGTATTCGCTATTGGGTTATTCACAGTATTACTATACCTTCCCTATTCATTGCGGGTTGGTTATTCGTCAGTACAGGTTTAGCTTACGACGTGTTTGGAAGTCCTCGGCCAAATGAATATTTCACGGAAAGTCGACAAGGAATTCCATTAATAACTGGCCGTTTTGATTCTTTGGAACAACTCGATGAATTTAGCAGATCTTTTTAGGAGGCCTTGAATGACCATAGATCGAACCTATCCAATTTTTACAGTACGATGGCTAGCTGTTCACGGATTAGCTGTACCTACCGTTTCTTTTTTGGGGTCAATATCAGCAATGCAGTTCATCCAACGATAAACCTAATTCCAATTATAGAATTATAGAGCTATGACACAATCCAATCCGAATGAACAAAATGTGGAATTGAATCGTACCAGTCTATACTGGGGTTTATTACTCATTTTTGTGCTTGCCGTTTTATTTTCCAATTATTTTTTTAATTGAGAGAAAAAAAATCGTAGAAATTCTATTATCCCATTCGGAAAGATACCATCCTCATAATTATTTATGACTGTTTTTGTCTTTAGCATGACTACTCGATCAAATGTGGAGGAAAGTAGGGAAAATGGCCGATACTACTGGAAGGATTCCCCTTTGGCTGATAGGTACTGTAACTGGTATTCTTGTAATCGGTTTAATAGGTGTTTTCTTTTACGGTTCATATTCTGGGTTAGGTTCATCTTTATAGTAGTAAGATGGCCCAGATTATAAACATTCAAAAGTAATCATTTAGCGGGTCTTTGCTCTCCTTTTCCATTACCAAATTATAATGGAAAGAGCCTGGGCCCGCGGAACGGAGTTATTACTCTTATGAAAAAACGCGAATCTATTAATAATTACTAATTTACAAAAGGATTAGTTATCCAATTAACCTAATCAAAAGATTCCCTTTTGTTGAGAAACGACAAAACAGAATCTTTGCTCGAATGTTCAAAAATCATTATTTGTTCAAAAAATGCTACTCATCCTATTTTACCTTTGTTTGTCCATTACTCCTTCTTAATTCTTAATTGTAAAACAAAGGAATTCTGATCAAACTAAAAAAAGAATCTTTTAGACCATATGATTACCTGTTTAATATAAAATGAATAGAAGAAAAATAGGCACAAAAAAAGTCCCCTTTTTTTGTGCCGAATAAAGGATTAGGAAGATACGAGATTTCTCCTAAAAGGATTCATTCCTTTCATTTTTCTCTTCTTTTTCTCTGCAATTATTTTCTTTTATATCTCATTTTCTCATTTATTTTTAGATCTACTCTATTACCTATTAATAAAAACGGATTTACAGAATTTCTGGATCATACATATACATAGTTGTCTCGATCGACAATAAATCAGCACTGATTACTAACTTGATTATAAACCTAAAAATTCAATTCGTACAACTGAACCTTTTCAAACTGTTTCTTTTTGAGAACCAAAAAAACTTGTGCCAAAATAACAGATGCAAAGAATAATAAAAGGCCTTGGACGCGTAATGGATCTTGCAGCACGATTTCGGCATCTCCTTGACCAAATCCTCCTACATTTGGATTACTTGTTAATGGTTGATCAAGCTTAATGGATTCACCCTCGGAAACAAGAAGTTCTGGACCTGAAGGTATAATATCAACCACTTGACGTTCATCCAATCCATCCACTATTGTGATTTCATATCCCCCTTTTTCTTTACGCACTATTTTGCTTACTATACCCGTTGAGGTAGCATTATAGACTGTATTATTACTCTTGCTCCCATCAGGATAAACCTGCCCCCTTCCCCTATTTCCCCCTACATATATTGGATATTTTAAAAAATGAATATCTTTCTTTGTAGCAGGGTCGGGGGAAAGAATCGGAAAGACAATCTCACTATATTTCTGACCGGGAACAGGACCTATCACAATAATATTTTTTTTATTGGGACGATAACTCTGAAAAGAAAGATTTCCTATCTTTTCTTTTAACTCAGGAGAAATACGATCGGGAGGAGCTAATTCAAATCCTTCGGGTAAGATAAGAACAGCACCCACATTCAAACCCCCTTTTTTACCATTAGCAAGAACTTGTTTCAATTGCATATCATAAGGAATTTGAACAACTGCTTCAAATACAGTATCAGGAAGCACCGCTTGTGGAACTTCAATATCTACGGGCTTATTAGCTAAATGGCAATTGGCACACACAATTCTCCCAGTTGCTTCCCGCGGGTTTTCATAACCCTGCTGTGCAAAAATGGGATATGCATTTGCAATCGATGCCACAGTGATTAAGTATATCATGATCAATACAGAAAAGGATCGCGTTATCTGTTCTTTTACCCAATAAAAATGATTTCTATTTTGCATGTCCAATTATGGATACTGACATTTCTACAATAAATTAGATAGGGAGTTAATCTCGTTTCCTATCTACAAATCTGCATTGTACTGTAAATAGTTTAGAAAGGGTTTAGTTGTAATATAATGGTAAGATGAATATCTTGAACAAGTAGAAATAGCAAAAATCCCAGTAATATATCAAAGATTGGATTTCTCAAATAAAGGTTGAAGAAATCGTCACGATATCAGGGTATAAACGAAACTTATTCTTCATTCATTCATGGAATGATAAATGACTACAAGTGAAGGAGATACATGATTCAAATAATGAAAGATCCAATATTTCACAATTGTATCTAAAATCACTGGAAAAGTGGAAACAAGGCTAGATATAATTGGATCATTATGATCCAATCCAAAATCGTTGTAAAATGAACCAATGAGTAATTCCCAACTATGGGTCGAATGAAATCCAATCCATAAATCAGTAATTAAAAGAATAGAAAAAGCCTTTATCGTATCACTTAAGTTATACAAAAATTCTTGAACCCAAGAATTAAGAACAACAAGTTTCTCATTACCAAAAATAAAATAACCAGTTAGAATCGCGAAACAGATTACATTTGTCAAGAGATGTAAAAGGATATGGAGATTAGATTCATTGTGCTTTCTGACCAATTGAATGGTTTGCTTATGTATTACTCTACGAAGTTTTTCTATATGGATTTCTGGGTATTCCTTTATCATTTCGTCCAACAGGAACAGTTCCTCTAATTCTATAAATATCTTTAGGATGTCCTTCTCTTTAATCTCATTTAAGAAGGTTTCTGATTGGTTGGTATTTACCCAATTAGTAATCAAAAGTTCAAAATATGTAGTAAATGATAGAGAGACCCACCAGGGTAAAAGTACTATAGATGCAAGATATGGGAAAGAAGCCAATACTCTCTTTTTTGTCATTTTTCTCTGTAAAAATGTATAAATTAAATTGGTAATGAACCGGTTTGATTCTATATGAGATTTCTTTGAATTGATGAATGAATAACAGAGTATTTAACTCATTATTTATTTACCTTTTTGTGTAACAATGCCATTTATTTTAGTGGATCTATAGAAAGAATATAAAATAGAGGAAAAAGGAATAAGGATTATGCCTATGCCCAGCCTATATCTCAAGACAATAAGATCCAAAAGGTTCTTTTAAATTGAGATATATTGAGATATATATTGGATCTTGGAGATACTAAGACTTTACTTACTTTAAATCAAAAAAAGGTCTTCTGTATAAAAATAAGTAGGAAATCCTTTTGTTATAGATTCCTGCCTAATCTATATTATAGTATACCCAACCACTATTATTCGATTTAGTATACCTAATTATTTGATTTACTATTAGTTATTATTATTATATTATAGTAGAATATAAATATAATTCTAGTTATTCCGAAACTTTCGGTTTTTTATATTTTATTTTAGGTGAGTTGAATCACATACTTATCCATAATAAGAGGAGTAAAAGAAAAATTACAAAAATTACAAATAAAAAACATTGAATTAGAAATGGATTTTTACTATAATGTTTCTCTTTTTTTATTCATTTCTTTTTTTCAATTCATTTCAAAAGACTTCAATTGGTACACGTAAGAAATAGGCCAATTCAGCAGCTTTGTTTTCAATTTCTCGTGGAGTCAAAAAATGATCATCAATACGAGTTAAGGGGATGACACCTTGACCTTTTATGTCTATATAAAGGACACGACGCGGATAAGGACCCTCTTGAACCCGAATTCGGATTGATTGAATATCTCTAATCAGAAAGCGAAGGAAGATGCGCCGATTTCGTCCAGGAAAGCCCCAACGGAAAATGCACACTATTCCTTCTTTTCTATCGAAAAGGTCATAACCACTACCTACATTCCAAAAAAGGATGCACCACAAATAGGAACTGATAAATAAACCGGCGATTCCATAGAAAGACATCACGATACCTTGTGGAAAAAAAATAATTTCTTGAGAAGGAAATAAAGATATCCAATTCTTACCAAGATAACTGGAAGTTCCAACCACTAAAAATCCTAGTGAACCCATAAAAAGAAGACAGGACCAAAAAAAATTGCTTGTTTTTCGTGAACCCTTTATAAGTTCTATCCATATAGATTCTGATCGCCAATTCATATTCTAATAAATCTAGTTTAGTTCTATACGATTGCAATTTATAGAAAACCCTAAATAACTTTGTAACCTTGCCTTTATCTTTCTTTGTCTTTTTGACTAGTTCAATAAATAGATTTCATTAGCTAAGCATTATTGCCATGACATGTGGATTCATCTAATGTAGAATAATCCGTTGAATTGGTTAGATACATTGACTTTCTAAAAAAGGTATTTGTCGATACGTTTTACTCTTTTATCATATACACAATATATATCATATCTTGAATTCTACGAAGCTACTTATGCAAAGCAGATATCATGTATGCATGCAGAACTTCATTTTTTCTTTTGTGTGTAAAGAACGATACATCTTTGATCAGATCACAAGAAATAAATTCTTTTTATTTTTATATAAATAAAAGGATAAATCCTATTTTGTGCTCATGGCATGCGGTCTAAACAATCTTATTTTGTTGGACATAAAGAAATAAAGAAGACATTGCAATTGCCGGAAATACTAAACCTACTAAAGGCACGAAAATAGAAGGTAAGTTAAGATCTGTCATATATGTTTGCCTCGATTCCAATTTCCTATTTTGATTTAGATATTTGTATTTATTAGAAAAATCGTTATTTTTTCCTATTCTTCCATTTGAATATATTATTATTTTGTCTCAATTCAATATAAATAATAAATGACATAGTAGTCTATACTATTCTAGTATGAATAAGAAGAAAATTGTATAAGAATACATTCTTATCTATATTCTATATTATATATATTATATTAATATTATATAGAATATAACATATACCGTATTATTTGTATCTATTTAAATATTTATAGAGTATTTTATTGATATGATTCTTTTTATTTATCTATTGCTATCTATTACTATTATATATTAGATTTGGTATGTATCTTTCTATATTTTTTCCACTTGGATAATGGATCATTCCTATTTTGTTTATAACAAGTAACTAAAACTAACTATTTGTCTTATTGAATATTATATTTACTATAATAAAAATAGGATGATTGAATATAGTACTATTACTATACTTTTACTGTACCAGTGACTACACTATTTCCTTTCCTTTTGAAAATATCGATTCAAGCAAAAAACCCATGGAGCTCCAATAACTCATTCAAAGCACCTTTTAAGAGATTACGTGGTATGATTAGATCAAATAACCCTTTATGAAATAAGTGCTCAGCAGCTTGTGAACCGTCAGGGACTGTCTTATTCAAAGTTTGTTCAATTACTCTTTTACCTGCAAATGCAATGTATGCATTAGGTTCAGTAACAATAACATCCCCCAACATACCAAAACTTGCGGTTACACCTCCCGTTGTAGGAGATGTAAGGATTGATACATAAAATAACTTTTTAGTTGCTTGATAATCATATAAAGCAGCAGATATTTTAGCCATTTGTATCAAGCTTAAACTTCCTTCTTGCATGCGTGCTCCTCCGGAAGCACACACAATAATAAGAGGTAAAGATTGATTAGTAGCATATTCAATCAAACGAGTGATTTTCTCCCCTACTACGGATCCCATACTACCTCCCATGAATTGAAAATCCATAACTCCAATTGCTAGTGGAATACCGTTTAGTTGCCCGAGACCCGTTTGAATAGCTTCAGTTAGCCCTGTTGCTCTTTGATAATAATCTATACGATCTCTATAAGGTTCCTCTTCGGAATGAAATTCAATGGGGTCCATAGAGATCATATCCTCATCTAAAGGATCCCAAGTACCTGGATCAATCAAAAATTCAATTCGATCTGAGCTACTCATTTTCAAATAATGTCCACACTGTTCACAAATGTTCATTTTTGACATAAACAATTTTTTATAATTTAATCCATAACAATTTTCACATTGAATCCATAAATGTCTGTATTTCTTATTTCTATCAAAATCATTGCCATTACTACTAGTTCTTGTACTAGAATTTTCATTATCATTTATAGTGTCAGTACAAAAGAAACTATTCCAAATGAAACTATATAAGTCAGGGTGACTGTCCTTACCACTGTAAAGAGGATGATTAATACTTAACTCAAAACGAAGATAACTATCAATGCAACTATGAAGATGATTATTCAAACCCGATTCAGTATCATAGATAGAATGCCAATAGTTTTGATTTTTTCTCATAGATCCCTTATTTAAAATTAAAAAACTAGGAAAAATCTTGGTTAATTTGCTTATCAAAGAACTATGCTTGTCAATCTCAAAAATATGATTTTCAATATCACAATATAAAGAATAACTATCATCATTCCTATCCCTAACTAAAAAAGTATCATCAGAAAGAAACTTCCAAATATTACTGATAGTAAATAAATACTCCACATTATGAAAATGATAACTAAAACTCAAATTGTTCTTTTGATCATTTCTAAAAGGTTCTTTAACTCCATCGGTATGTCCAATAACCCGAATAATTTCTTTTGGACCACATTTATGTTTTTTACAATTTTTGTTAGACAACATTGGATTGAACCATCGTTTTTCCATAAGGTTTGCCGACTCCCTATTTTATGAAAATACCATAGATGAATAGTCATTCGATCGTTTTCATATTTTCATATGGAACGAAAAAGACAATATACAAGATCAGTAAAGTAGATAAAAAGAATTGGTATTTTAGCTTTAAAGCTTTAAACTCATAGATATCAAAAGCTCCACCACTACTAGTCCTCAGAATCCATAGAATGAATTATGGATACAAGAATAAAGATAATAAAAAGTAAAAATTTTGAATTAGTTAGTCTTCAACTTCAATGTATTGGGAATTGATATAATCAATCAATTAGATATAAATTATATCTAGTAGTTGTATATATGAATATGATCAAAGATATCTACATATCGAAAAGATATGTAGATAAGGATAATGTTAATTTCTTCTTTATTGGATATTGCATTCTGCCCAATCTTTTTTTAATAAAAGATTGGGCAGGGGTTCACTGCAATCCATTAGAAGAACAAAGGAGAATGACTAAAGAATATACATTTCTTTTTTATTTTTATCTTTCTATTTTATTTTGATTTATCTAGCTTATCCACCGGTTCAAACTCAAATTTGATTGCTTTCCATACTTCACAAGCAGCGGCTAATTCGGGACTCCATTTGCAAGCTTCACGGATAACTTCATTACCTTCGCGAGCAAGATCACGTCCTTCATTACGAGCTTGTACACACGCCTCTAAAGCCACTCGATTAGCTGCTGCACCAGGCGCATTTCCCCAAGGGTGTCCTAAAGTTCCTCCACCAAACTGTAGTACGGAATCATCCCCAAAGATTTCGGTCAGAGCGGGCATATGCCAAACATGAATACCCCCCGAAGCCACGGGTATAACGCCAGACATGGAAACCCAATCTTGAGTGAAAAATATACCGCGAGCGCGGTCTTTTTCAATAAAATCGTCACGTAATAAATCAACAAAACCTAAAGTCATCTCACGTTCCCCTTCCAGTTTACCTACTACTGTACCGGCGTGAATATGATCTCCCCCAGACATACGTAATGCTTTAGCTAGTACACGAAAATGCATACCATGATTCTTCTGTCTATCAATAACTGCATGCATTGCCCGATGGATGTGAAGAAGTAGGCCATTGTCGCGGCAATAATGAGCTAAACTAGTATTTGCAGTAAATCCCCCAGTTATGTAATCATGCATGACAATAGGAACTCCCAACTCTCTGGCAAATACAGCCCTTTTGATCATTTCCTCACATGTACCCGCAGTAGCATTCAAGTAGTGCCCTTTGATTTCACCTGTTTCGGCCTGCGCTTTATAAATGGCTTCGGCACAAAATAAGAAACGGTCTCTCCAACGCATAAATGGTTGTGAGTTTACGTTTTCATCATCTTTGGTAAAATCAAGTCCACCGCGTAAACATTCATAAACAGCTCTACCATAGTTCTTTGCAGATAATCCCAATTTTGGTTTAATAGTACATCCCAATAGGGGGCGACCATATTTATTCAACTTATCTCTTTCTACTTGGATACCGTGAGGTGGACCTTGGAAAGTTTTTGAATAAGCAGGAGGGATTCGTAAATCTTCTAAACGTAGAGCTCGTAAAGCTTTGAAACCAAACACATTACCCACAATAGAAGTAAACATATTAGTAACAGAGCCTTCTTCAAAAAGGTCTAAAGGATAAGCTATATAAGCAATATATTGATTTTCTTCCCCAACAACAGGCTCTAAGTGATAGCATCGTCCTTTGTAACGATCAAGGCTGGTAAGTCCATCAGTCCAAACAGTTGTCCATGTACCAGTAGAGGATTCGGCAGCTACCGCAGCGCCCGCTTCTTCAGGAGGAACGCCGGGTTGAGGGGTTACTCGAAATGCTGCCAAGATATCTGTATCCTTGGTTTCGTATTCAGGAGTATAATAAGTCAATTTGTAATCTTTAACACCAGCTTTAAATCCAGCACTTGCTTTAGTCTCTGTTTGTGGTGACATAAATCCCTCCCTAAAACTAATTAATTTACAATTCTCACAACGACAAGGTCGACTCGATATATATTAGTTGTAAATAAAACCTTTGAAACATTCATATTATCAATCTGAAAATTCTCAACAACCTCTACATTAGAAAAATTGCATTAATTTTCTTAGACCATATCATGTGTTTTATTCATTATTATTATTCTTCCTTCAATACATATATTATTGTATATTCTGTTATATGGATAATGCAACCCAATTGAAAATAGGTTACTTTTTATGTTGAATATTTTTTTGTTCCAATTTAAGTCATAACTGTTGAGAAAACTCTCTCTTTACAGTCATATTAATTACTATATGTCGTATATATATATGTAAATCCTAGATAGGAGAATAGGTATAATAAACTGCAAAGGGGGCTAAAAAAGGGAACACTTATGAAAAAAGAATAACCAATCAGATCAAAATAAGCAATCCATTATGGAGATTCATTATAAGGTTCGGATTTAAATCAATTTACATTCCACATTCCATATTGTATTTGAATAATGAAAATGATGGAGAAAGAGCACATTGACTAAGGATTTCATCCACTTGAACTTATTTTATGAAAAGTATATATATATTGATATTTGCTAAACTGTCCAATTGATTTATTAGATGAGTAAATGATTCCATCTTGAATGGATTTCGGTTAGACAATATACTAACTCAAGCAAGTGTGATTCTCTATTTATTTCTTATTTAATTAACTGATAAACTTGCTATTGGACATTTCTGTTATATGTAATTAGATTGATCTTATTTATATGGTACAAAATATAAAATAAAAGGAAAATCCACTTTGATATTGGATATATTCCAATGAATTTATTTTTATTATAATTCACATATTGTAATTATGAGAACAAATCCTACAACTTCTAGTTCTACGTTTTCAAAAATGGAAGAAAAGGGCATAGGGCGTATAGCACAAATTATTGGACCAGTGCTAGATGTTGTTTTTCCCCCGGGTAAAATGCCTAATATTTATAATGCTTTGGTAGTTAAGGGTCGAGACACTACTGATCAGAAAATTAATGTAACTTGTGAAGTGCAACAATTATTAGGAAATAATCGAGTTAGGGCTGTAGCTATGAGTGCTACAGAGGGGCTGACGCGAGGGATGGAAGTGATTGACACGGGATCTCCTCTAAGTGTTCCCGTCGGCGGAGCCACTCTTGGACGAATTTTCAACGTACTTGGGGACCCCATTGATAATTTTGGTCCTGTAGATGCTAATGTAACATCACCTATTCATAGATCAGCACCCGACTTTATACAGTTAGATACAAGATTATCCATCTTTGAAACGGGAATTAAAGTAGTCGATCTTTTAGCTCCTTATCGACGTGGGGGAAAAATTGGGTTATTTGGGGGAGCCGGAGTAGGTAAAACAGTACTGATCATGGAATTGATCAACAACATTGCAAAAGCTCATGGAGGGGTATCCGTATTTGGTGGAGTCGGGGAGCGCACTCGTGAAGGAAATGATCTTTACAAGGAAATGAAAGAATCTGGAGTGATTAATGAACAAAATTTGGCAGAATCAAAAGTGGCTCTAGTCTATGGTCAAATGAATGAACCACCAGGAGCTCGTATGAGAGTTGGTTTGACTGCCCTAACTATGGCAGAATATTTCCGAGATGTTAATGAACAAGATGTTCTTCTATTCATCGATAATATCTTTCGTTTTGTCCAAGCAGGGTCTGAAGTATCGGCCTTATTAGGAAGAATGCCTTCTGCAGTGGGGTATCAACCTACCCTTAGTACAGAAATGGGTTCTTTGCAAGAAAGAATTACTTCTACCAAAAAGGGATCTATCACTTCAATCCAAGCAGTTTATGTACCTGCGGATGATTTGACCGACCCTGCTCCCGCAACAACATTTGCACATTTAGATGCTACTACTGTGCTATCAAGAGGATTAGCTGCTAAAGGTATTTATCCAGCTGTAGATCCTTTAGATTCAACGTCAACTATGTTACAACCTCGGATCGTTGGCGATGAACATTATGAAACTGCGCAAAAAGTGAAGGAAACGTTACAACGTTACAAAGAACTTCAGGATATTATAGCTATCCTTGGGTTGGACGAATTATCTGAAGAAGATCGTTTAACTGTAGCACGAGCGCGAAAAATTGAACGTTTCTTATCACAACCTTTCTTTGTGGCAGAAGTATTTACTGGCTCTCCGGGAAAATATGTTGGTCTTGCAGAAACTATTAGGGGATTTCAACTAATACTTTCGGGAGAACTAGATAGTCTACCAGAACAGGCTTTTTATTTGGTGGGAAACATTGATGAAGCTACCGCGAAAGCTATGAACTTAGAAGTGGAGAGCAAATTGAAGAAATGACCTTAAATCTTTGTGTACTGACTCCTAATCGAATTCTTTTCGATTCCGAAGTGAAAGAAATCCTTTTATCTACAATTAATGGGCAAATTGGAGTATTACCAAACCACGCTCCTATTGCCACAGCTGTAGATATAGGTCTTTTAAGAATACGTCTTAAGGATCAATGGTTAACCGTGGCTCTGATGGGAGGTTTTGCTAGAATAGGTAATAATGAGATCACCATTTTAGGAAACGATGCAGAAATGAGTACTGACATTGATCCGCAAGAAGCTCAACAAGCTCTTGAAATAGCTGAAGCTAACTTTCAGAAAGCTGAAGGTAAAAGACAAGTAATCGAAGCTAATCTAGCTCTTAGACGAGCTAGAACACGAGTAGAGGCTGTCAATGTTATATCCTATACTAGTTAATCCAGAAAAAGAATAAAAAAGCATCTTTTTTAGAAGTAATCCCCCTTTTTTTAATTACACTACATTGTTATTCCGCCAATGTAAGACGATAATCCGGTATAAGGGGTATAGTAAAAAAAATAAAATGGGTAGAACAACTTATTAGATATTGGAGTTAATTCACTGGTATCTAATAAGTTCTACCTACTATTGGATTTGAACCAATGACTACTGCCGTATGAAAGCAATACTCTAACCACTGAGTTAAGTAGGTAATTTAACACTACAAAGTCATATTTTTCACTTTGATTTATTATCATAGATCAAATGCTATCTTTAAGCAATCCCACCCCATTAAAAAGAAAAAGCCAATCAACAGATTGAAGAGTGCAGGATTAGAGAATGTCCATCTTGACAATAAACTTTTTATATGTTAAGATTTTTCTGCCAAGGGCTATAGCTCAGTTAGGTAGAGCACCTCGTTTACACGTGCGCCAATGCTTTTCAAAGGAGCTTATTATGCAAGGAACATAAGCCATATTATTGCAAAATCAATGTCTTACTCCATGAATTCGAAAGAACAAGAGAAAAATAGCCTGACAATGCAAAAGATTTGGTTCGATCCGATTCTGGTGTCTAATTGAGTAGAACCTGCCTTTTATTTGATCTTAATTGATAAGGTAAATAGATAGTCCATTCAATGCTAGGCATAATGAGTATAAGGGTCTCAAAACCCCTCTTTTCGTCTTATGAACTTCGAGGTGTATGAAGTTTCATATTATTGCATATTATACATGCAACAGAACGAGAGAAATCACATTGAAAATAAGTTGCAGACCCAAGTCAAGGTAACCCTTCTTTGAAACACTTTGGTATTTCTCCTAGATTTAAAAATGAATCGGAGTACAAGGAGCCAGTTCATTATACTTCTGTAAATAAAAAATATGGTAGACTAACTGATCTTTACATCAGTTGATGAAAGAGCCCAATGCAATAAAAAAGCATGTTGGGTCTTTGAAACAGCTTAAATGATTTGGATAATAATTAGTTCAACCTGTTTTACCGAGAAGGTCTACGGTTCGAATCCGTATAGCCCTAATACATTGGATTTGGTCCAATTCCCCACTTCCCCACCCTGAGGCAATAGTGAGAATGTATGGATTCTATCATTATTCCAAAAGGCCCACATTACACTGTCTAAGATAACAATAGACAAAACTAAAGTAAAGGAAATATCCTAATCATATCATATATAATATAATATAATAATAATATATATATATATGAATATGAAATACTAAATATATATCAATTCAATAAAGGAGACAGTAATGTTATAGTTTTGAGATACAAGATAGTTAGAATAGTATTAAGAGTATTCATATTCGTTAGATTAAATGAATAGTAGTAGTAAAATGGGATTCTCATACAGTTATATTTGAAGTAATTTATTTATCATTTTATTTAGTATGACTTAATTTCTCCTCTCCCTTTTCTTTTGAGTAAAGGATAAGAAACTTTATGTGTATCGATTTCGAAAATAAAACAAGGTGAGGAGCTCCATTTGCATTTGTATCAGAACACCTTATGTCTATGTCTACATTATAGATATAGATAAATATCAATAAGAATAAAAGATCAAATGGGTATTACCTTTGATAAGGAGGGATCCCTTAGTAAAAAAAAAGAATACATGCCCCACATCAAATAAACACTATGCACTTTGATTTGAGTAAAGTGAATTATTCTTTTAGTTAGAGAAAGGTAAGGAATTGAAAATGATAATTTCAATAGAATGGTTCAATTCGGCTTATTCCACATTAATAGGAGTATTGTTATGTTTCTGCTTCACAAATATGACATTTTCTGGGCATTTCTAATAATCTCAAGCGTTATCCCTATCTTTGCATTTGTTATTTCAGGATTGATATCCCCAATTAGTGAAGGACCAGAAAAGCTTTCTAGTTATGAATCGGGTATAGAACCCATAGGAGACGCTTGGTTACAATTCCGAATTCGCTATTACATGTTTGCTTTAGTTTTTGTTGTTTTTGATGTTGAAACAGTTTTTCTTTATCCATGGGCAATGAGTTTTGATGTATTGGGTTTATCTGTATTTATTGAAGCTTTCATTTTTGTGCTTATCTTAATTGTTGGTTCAATTTATGCATGGCGAAAAGGAGCTTTGGAATGGTCTTAACTGCATATCCATCCAATACACAAAAGGAAGGAAAAGAATACATTGAGACAGTTATGAATTTGATGGAGTTTCCATTACGTGCTCAAACAACTCCAAGTTCTGTTATTTCAATTACATCAAATGACTTTTCCAATTGGTCAAGACTATCGAGTCTATGGCCACTTCTATATGGTACCAGTTGTTGCTTCATTGAATTTGCTTCATTAATAGGTTCGCGCTTTGACTTTGATCGTTATGGGTTGGTCCCAAGATCAAGTCCTAGGCAAGCGGACCTCATTTTGACCGCTGGTACAGTAACAATGAAAATGGCCCCTTCTTTAGTTAGGTTATATGAGCAAATGCCTGAACCAAAATATGTCATTGCTATGGGAGCTTGTACTATTACAGGGGGGATGTTCAGTACTGATTCTTATAGTACTGTTCGGGGAGTTGATAAGCTAATTCCTGTCGATGTCTATTTGCCAGGTTGTCCACCTAAACCAGAGGCAGTTATAGATGCTATAATAAAACTTCGTAAAAAGGTATCTCGAGAGATAATTGAGGATCAAGCTGTATTCCAACAGAAAAATCGATGTTTGACTACTAATCACAAGTTTTCTGTTCGACGAAGTACTATTACTTGAAATCCTTTTTATCAATCAATTCAATATTATCTTTTATTTCATAAATATCTTCGGAAACACTTTTCTAATCCAAAAATGAAACATCTCACTTTAATGAATTAGGTAGGATTTATTTGTTCAGAAGAAAAAGGTACAAGTCAATCTTTACAAATTTTATTGTATTTTAAAAGGGAAATACTTATACAAATGTAGGAGAAATCAAGACAATGCAACAGGTTCGTTTATCCGATTGGTTAGTCAAACATAAACTGGTTCATAGATCTTTGGGTTTTGATTATAAAGGAATAGAAAGTTTACAAATAAAAGCTCAGGATTGGGACTCGATTGCTATTATTTTATATGTATATGGGTACAATTATTTACGTTCTCAGTGTGCCTATGATGTAATACCCGGCGGATTTTTAGCTAGTGTTTATCATCTGACGAGAATACAGTACGGTATCGAAAAACCGGAAGAGGTATGCATAAAAATATTTTCTCCAAGGGATAATCCTAAAATCCCGTCTAGTTTCTGGATTTGGAGAAGTGCCGATTTTCAAGAACGTGAATCTTATGATATGTTTGGAATTTCTTATGAGAATCACCCACGCCTTAAACGTATTCTAATGCCTGAAAGTTGGATCGGTTGGCCCCTACGTAAGGACTATATTACCCCCAATTTCTATGAAATACAAGATGCTCATTGAAGGATAATCAAATCCTATTATGACACAATTCCCATTAGTAGTAATTCCTTATTTGGGCTTTATCCAAGTAAAAAGAAATAAATATGGTTTTTTTCTACATCTCCATAATCTACATAACAAAGAATAAAACAAAAAGGCTACTCTATATTATTATTCTAAAAAGTAAAAAGGTCATATACATATAATATGGAGTTGTTTGTACAAACAAAAACAGAGGAGGAATGCAAAAAGTTCTGCACCATCCCATCCACGTTATTTTGAATTAAACGGGCTCTCAATAAAGAATATAAGAATAATAAAGTAATAGATAAAATAATAAACAGAACAGAAAAAGAATCTTATTTTTACTTGATTTAAAAAGTATTCCGTTTGTTTTGTTATTTTATTATTGTTATTCTTTTTTACTTCCTCTAAAATTGGAAGTTTTTCAAGTTTAGAGGAAGATTTCCTTTTTTTTAGTTAGAGAAAACAAAGTATGGACAAACAACAACAAAACAAAAAAAAAGAAAATGGAGTTCTGTTCTTTACAATAAGTGTACATCTATCTTTTATTTCTCCTAAGAATTTGTATGTATATTTATATACTTATATGGATGGATATGTATTATGCTATACACCATTCAATGAGACTATGTATACTAACTACTTTCTATGAATTTGTATTAATCTATATACGATTTGCTACCCTTTTTTAGTTTTATGTCAGGAACCAGATTTGAACTGGTGACACGAGGATTTTCAGTCCTCTGCTCTACCAACTGAGCTATCCCGACGATTTCCGGTGCATTATCGTAGTAGATAAAGTGTTTTTCTCTATGTCAATAAATTCAAATTGAAGAGAAAATCAAAAAAAATTATTCCAAAGAATAACCTAGTAAATGTCAAAATCATTTTATGAGTTATATCGTAGATACACTTACTTAAACTTAATACTTTACTTGTCTAAAGTACTATATGTGATCTGTGTACTTTTAGTACACATGGGATGAGATATTCTTTTGATTTCGATTCATTTTTTAAAAAAAAATCTATTCTGAAAAAGTAAATATTATTTAATGAATTAATTTCAATGATTGCTAACAAATAAATAAGTAGGAAGTTCAATAGGTGGGGATAGAGGGACTTGAACCCTCACGATTTCTAAAGTCGACGGATTTTCCTCTTACTCTCAATTTCATTGATGTCGGTATTGACATGTAGAATGGGACTCTCTCTTTATTCTCGTTCCATTAATTGGTTTTTCAAAAGATCTAGCAAACTCTGGAATAAATGGGATTCATTAATCTTTTTATCGGAATGCATTCACTTATTATTTTTGTCATAATATCCTATTGTATATTAAGTCCATTCAGTATTTGAATTGAAGTATACAAATAGAAATAGATGAATATCTATATATAATGCATATATCAATATCACAGTGGATAGTCTTTCTATATCACAGTGTATAGTCTTTAGATTATGCATATCTAAAAAGAAAAAGGTGGATCATGATTAATCATCGGATTGGATCCATAAGTATTTATGTCTTCGGTCGGTATATGAATCAAGCTGTCTTTTCTCTTATTTAAATAGAGTTATTTATTCCAGTTATCCACAACACAACATAATTCACTCTATACGTTAGAATAGCTTCCATTGAGTCTCTGCACCTATCCTTTCTTTTAGTTTTTTGTTAAACAGAGGATTTGGCTCAGGATTACCCTTTTTTAATTCCAGGGGTTCTCTGAATTTGGAAGTTACCACTTAGCAGGTTTCCATACCAAGGCTCAATACAATCAAGTCCGTAGCGTCTACCTATTTCGCCATATCCCCTTTCTTCTTTATTTGAAATTTTCTTTGAAATAAAAACAAAAGACGATTCCGTTTGTAATTTCATTTCTTTATTGGATTTGGTATTTTTTTTACTTTTTTTGAATTCCTTTGAGAGCAATTCAATTATTATATTATAGTAATAGTAATATACTAGACTATATTAAATTGACAAGTCTATGCTGTTTCCTTTTTACATATCCTCTTATTTTATTTATACCTATTCAAGAATTAAAAGAGTTCCCATTGGAACAGATTTTATCATTGATGTATTTTCAATTCAATAGGAAGAGATATATTCCACATATAATTTATCTCTCCCTTTTGTTTTTATAGTGTGGCCTTTAATACTATAACGTTCAACATGAATCTTTTTTTATCCTTTTTATACATTATGTTATATGTTTATAAATTGTATTGTATATTTTTTATTCTATAATATAGAATAATAAGAGTTATCTTATAAAATAAGATTGATGAGCTTAATTATAACTCTTTTTTGTTTTTGATTATTTTCGCCCCTTCAGTTCCATTTTGACAAAAACCAACTATAACGTATATAGTTTATATGAACAAAATAGGTAATTAATAACTAGAATATTACTTCTATTTGAGTGGTTTTCTATTTATACATAATATTCTTTTTTACATTGTATCACAATTATATTATGTGATGTGAGCCCGCTTAGCTCAGAGGTTAGAGCATCGCATTTGTAATGCGATGGTCATCGGTTCGACTCCGATAGCCGGCTTTTTATCAATTTATTTTTCCATGATGGATAACCCCTTTTTTGCCAAAATAAAATTACAAATAAATGCCATAACCAATCGCCTCAATTTATTAATATTAACGTATTATGTATGTTATATACATTGTATTATTATACATATAAAAAAAATAAAGATGTTGGTACAGATAGTACTTCAGCAAATTTGGTTTATCCTTTAGTTTAATTTTCATTTCATTTATCTTTTTTACATAAAATACAATCTCAATAAAATAAAAAAGGAGCTTTTATGTCTCGTTACCTAGGACCTCGTTTCAAAAAGATACGCCGGTTGGGAACTTTACCAGGATTAACTAGTAAAAGACCAAAATATGAAAGTGACCCTAAAAATCAATTACGATCAGGGAAAAGATCGCAATATCGTATTCGTTTAGAAGAAAAACAAAAATTACGTTTTCATTATGGTCTAACAGAACGACAATTACTTAGATATGTACACATCGCGGGAAAAGCAAAAGGGTCAACAGGTCAGGTTTTACTACAATTACTTGAGATGCGTTTGGATAACATCCTTTTTCGATTGGGTATGGCTTCGACCATTCCTGGAGCACGGCAATTAGTTAATCATAGACATATTTTAGTTAATGGTCGTGTAGTCGATATACCAAGTTATCGTTGCAAGCCTCGCGATATCATTACTACGAAAGATAATCCAAAATCCAAAAGTCTAATTCAAAAGGATACTGTTTCATCTGCCCATGACAAATTACCAAAACATTTAAATTTAACTATTGATTCATTGCAATATAAAGGATTAATCAATCAAATAATTGATATTCAATGGGTTGGTTTGAAAATAAATGAATTGCTAGTCGTAGAATATTATTCTCGTCAGACTTGAACCTAATCAAAACGTTCATAGCTCATTGAATTTGGTTTTCCCCTTTTTGCTGAACTAAATGAACTAAATCCATCTAATAATCTTAATTTCGATTTTCTATTCTCTAAGTTACGTATCAAAAATAAATCAATAATCAGGTTTTTCTTTCTATTTTATTTGACCCATTATATACTAATATAAAAGATTTCTTTTGATTCCTGGAATCTTAATTTAAAAAGCAATAATCATTTGCTTCATTGTAGGCAGTAATATTAATAAATTCAAAGAAACGGAAAGAGAGGGATTCGAACCCTCGGTACAAATAACTCGTACAACGGATTAGCAATCCGCCGCTTTAGTCCACTCAGCCATCTCTCCTTTATAATAATACTATTATTGACAATAAAATGAGTTAATAGCGAGTTTTACTTGTGGGGTGGTATCACCAATAAAAAATGTATTATTTTCCTATTTCTCAACAATGGATTTCATCAATTATCCCATCCCGCGCTACATACCTAGTGAAAATATTTCCGATTCATGAAAATCCTGTCTGTCTAATTCTATTATTTTTTCTCCTTGGGTGAATCATAACCAAATCAAAATACAAAAAGATTATAAATAATAAAAGAACATCCTTGGTTATTCACCTTAGCTGAAATAGTAAATCAATATTTGAATTTAATACTGTGAAATTTTAATTCTATTTAGGATATATCTTGAATATTTATCTTTACTTTTGTCGCGGGGGTTTCTTGGGGCGGAGAGCCCCTAGCAATTTGATTTATCTAGTTCTTTCTATTTAAACATCTTTTCTTTATTTATTTATATTCGAATACATCTTTTTTATGTGATTTTGCACTGTATAATACTTTATAATTCCTTTGTTTGTAGCATGGGAGAACCCAAACCAACGAGGGGTAATGAAAAAAATTGTGGAATGGATTACTAAATTATGTCTAGATCTAGGATCAATGTAAACTTTATTGATAAGACCTCTTCAATTGTAGCAAATATTTTATTGCAAATCATTCCAACAACCTATGTAGAAAAAAAGGCATTTACCTATTACAGAGATGGTGCGAGTTGATCTGTTTCTTGGTTTTTTCTTTTTAGACCTAGAAAATAAGTAATAAGTAAAAAAAGCAAAAAGGGAGTTCGGTATAAAAATAAGAAAATAAACTCACGCTTGGTGAAGGTGAAGTTTGGAGATATCCAATTCCTTCTGTTGTGTATCCTCGATTGATGCATCCTAAAATGCTCCCATTGTGGATTTGAGTATTGAGCGAAAGGTCAAACCTATAGAATTATACTATCTGTAGGCGGCATAGGGTATAAAGCACTACACCTGAGAATAGGAATCAACAAAACAAATACTTTGTTATTTTAAAAAAAAAATGGGTTACCCCCTTTTTTTGTATCAGAACTCATAAGAATGGTTAGGACAACAAACATCCATCTCGTTTGTACTTTGGATACCCGTAGAACCATCAAATATTGTTGAAGTGATAAATTCCTGTAAATAAGAAGCGTTGAGAACAACGGAATCGTTAAAGTTGCTAATACTATTTATTTAGCACTAAAAATAATAGAATGACTAAACTAATACTCTTGCGGAAAGGTTGCCTAGAAATTTCTTGTAAAAATACTAGTCCCTTTGCAATCCATAATTAAATGATATAAAAGAATGGTGGTATTCTATGACTTATTTACCTGAGTACTATGCACAGAAGGGAGGAGCCGTATGTGATGAAAATCGCATGTACGGTTCTGTAACGGAGATTCTTTTGATTTGAACGAATGAACGATCGTAACGGATGTTGGCTCAATCCGAAGGAAATTATGCGGAAGCTTTAAAGAATTATTATGAAGCTATGCGATCAGAAATGGATCCCTATGATCGAAGTTATATACTCTATAACATAGGTCTTATACACACAAGCAATGGGGAGCATACAAAGGCTTTAGAATATTATTTCCGTGCACTAGAACGAAACCCTTTTTTACCCCAAGCTTTGAATAATATGGCCGTGATCTGTCATTACGTGCGACTATCTCCACTATAGAAAAAAAATAAAGGATGAAATTGACTAGTCAATACTAGAAACAAATAGGTTTTCTACATAGAAATCGTCCAAAAAACGGTTTTTATTAGCTGTAGCAAGAAAAACACTTCACGAGAACCAAAAAAAAGAAGAAGAAAAGACCTATTATATATTCTATGGATAAAAAGAAAAATGGATAAAAGAGCACCGTAAAGATCAATTCGTGACGTATCGTGTCGAGACAACGAAAAACTGCTTACTTTTACTTATGTCATGGTATGCAACAAAAGTAAGGAATCCACTTATGTAATTGAGTGAATCCCCTAAGTTATTGAGCAGCGGTGTAGTATCAGATCCCAAAGATAGTAAGTTATTTTTTCTTATGGAAAAATGATTTTTCAAAGATTCTATATGAATTTCGTATATGAAACCGAGATAGTTATCTTTCATAGAATGGTAAGGATATAGCACGATTTGTGCTTCATCCTTCTAAAGGTGGGAGAAAAGAGCAAACTGATAACTGATTATTTTATTGATCAGAATGAGAGTTTAAAACTTATCTAATTGACTATTTTCATAATTAAATTGATTTTTGTATAATTCCATTAGCATAGTATGGATTAAGAGAGAACAAAAAAGGAATGTATTTATGAGCCGTATGAGGTAGGAAACTCTCAAGTACGGTTCTAAGGGAAGGAATTTCCTATTCCGACCGGGGAGAACAGGCCATTTTACAAGGTGATTCAGAAATTGCAGAGACTTGGTTTGATCAAGCTGCTGAGTATTGGAAACAAGCTATAGCGCTGACTCCGGGTAATTATATTGAAGCACATAATTGGTTGAAAATCACAAAGCGTTTTGAATCTTCATAAGACCCTTCTTTTTTCCATTGATAACATTGTTGTTGTTGATCTATTAGTCGTAATTGAAAAAAAAGAATTGTTTCTATGCCAAGATCTAATAAAGAATTTTATTATATCAATTCCTTTTCTATTTTACTCTTTTGTTTATATGGCATCTCATAAGGATAAATGGACTATGGAACAGTAGCAAAATAAGATCTACATCTATCTATACTATTATATTTATATAGATATATATAATCTACAATATATATCTATAAAATAAATAGATTCTCTTAACCTGATGAATTATAATCAATGATTTTATTTTCTAATTTATCATAGTTACTAGAATAATGTAATAATAAAGTATTTTCCATGAAAATATAGTTATATTCTCAAAGAAAATCATAATTTTACAAAACAATTAAAGTCCATTGGGCGCCATATACTTATGTCATAATAGATCCGAACACTTGCCTCAGATCGACTTCAATATCCTAATTGTTATAGTGAATAACTACAAAATAGATGGGTGTTAGTATTAGTATAGGAAAAAAATAAACTAATCATCAAATCAAAAAGATATCTATTTTAAAAAGTTCACTTTGCTGTTGGCAAGTCTCTTTGTATGTGTTGTCCGGAAAGAGGAGGACTTAATGATTATTCGTTCGCCGGAACAAGAAGTGAAAATTGTTGTGGATAAAGATCCTGTAAAAACCTCTTTTGAG